CGAGTCCGGTTGGGTCTATGGTAGATTTCTCTTTTCGAGTATCTATTACCCATTTACTAAGTATTATGGGTAATAGATACTCGAAAAGAGAATCATTAGTTTTGATAGTTGTAAAATCTAAGATTGAGTCTTGGTAATAAAATCGAAAAACGAGACTTGGACTTGATTTTCTCCGATTTATATATATAATACTAGATAGGCGTATTTAAGTCTATTTTTGTTTTTTGACGTTTGATTTTATTCAAAGTCAAGGGGTCGATGCCCGAGTGGTTAATGGGGGCGGATTGTAACTCCGCTGGCTAAGCCTACACTGGTTCGAATCCAGTTCGGCCCAAAATATAAAAATTTAGCCTCTGTGGTGAAAGGGATATCACAAGAACCTTCTAAGTTGGAATTCCTGGTTCGAATCCAGGCAGGGGTACGTTATCAAAATCACTAATTTTGAAATGTAAACAAGGCTTTTGAATTCATACCGCTTGCATTCTTTTCAAGTGATTGATTCTAATCGATCCTTTAATATTTGAGAGTAGAGTTTGAAATATTTCAATAAGAAAGAAAGAAACATTTACTTTCTTAACTTCATCAACGAAAAAGTTCTTTTTAGAGATGATGACTTCAAAGCCAATTCTGGAAAATACATATCTCGCAGTATTGATTTAATAAAATGTCAACTAAAATAGATTATTTTTTCTTAATTCTATTTGCTTCTGGTTGACATTATTTAGTAACTGTTAATATAATATTATTAACAGATTGAATAAATTTATTTATAAGTTATTTTCTGGGAAAAAAATTAACTTTTTTAATAAACAAACTAAAATATGACAGCAATTTTATCTCAAAACAAATCAGCTAACTCAATGTGGGCTCGTTTCTGCGCGTGGGTTACTTCAACTGAAAACCGTTTATACATTGGTTGGTTCGGTGTTTTAATGATCCCTACTTTATTAACAGCTATTTCTGTTTTCATTATCGCATTCGTAGCAGCTCCTCCAGTTGATATTGATGGTATCCGTGAGCCAGTTTCTGGTTCTTTATTATACGGTAACAACATCATCACTGGTGCTGTAGTTCCAACTTCAAACGCAATCGGTTTACACTTTTACCCAATTTGGGAAGCAGCATCTTTAGATGAGTGGTTATACAACGGTGGTCCTTACCAATTAATCGTTTGTCACTTCTTTATTGGTGTATGTGCATACATGGGTCGTGAATGGGAATTATCTTTCCGTTTAGGTATGCGTCCTTGGATCGCTGTAGCTTATTCTGCTCCAGTAATGGCAGCAACTGCAGTATTCATCATCTACCCAATCGGTCAAGGTTCATTCTCTGATGGTATGCCTTTAGGTATTTCTGGTACTTTCAACTTCATGATCGTATTCCAAGCTGAGCATAACATTTTAATGCACCCATTCCACATGTTAGGTGTTGCTGGTGTATTTGGTGGTTCATTATTCTCAGCTATGCACGGTTCATTAGTAACTTCATCTTTAATCCGTGAAACTACTGAAAATGAATCTGCTAACGCTGGTTACAAATTTGGTCAAGAAGAAGAAACTTACAACATCGTAGCTGCTCACGGTTACTTTGGTCGTTTAATCTTCCAATACGCTTCATTCAACAACTCTCGTTCATTACACTTCTTCTTAGCTGCTTGGCCAGTTGTAGGTATTTGGTTTACTGCTATGGGTATTTCAACTATGGCTTTCAACTTAAATGGTTTCAACTTCAACCAATCAGTAGTAGATTCTCAAGGTCGTGTAATCAACACTTGGGCTGACATTATCAACCGTGCTAACTTAGGTATGGAAGTAATGCACGAACGTAACGCTCACAACTTCCCTCTAGATTTAGCTTCAGTAGAAGCTCCATCTGTAAACGCTTAGTTTTTAGCAAACGTTTGAAATTAGTTCAATTTATATCCCCCTTCCTCTCTCTAAGAGGGGGGGGTTATTTACAATCATAATATATACAAATTGAAAATAATAAGAATAGTCGATCTACAATCATCCCAAATAAATATTATTTATATTTATGTCTGTCGAATAGCATAGCATCACAAGAATTAAAAAAAATGACTTGGATCAAACAAAATTAGATAATGTTTAACCAAATCAGTAGCTAAGTCTAAGATTAGGATTTGGTTATAATAGGTTTAATTTTTTTAAACATTTAATAGATTAATTAATCCAATAGATAATGAAATCTAAATTAAGTTAGCAAAAAATATTAAAGAAGAGAATTCCTATTTTACTCTCCTAAAGATATTAACATTTTTACTAAAGTAAAAAAGCAATAAAAAGAATAATTTTTGACTCAAGAAACAAGAAAATCGATTGTTTAGTAATATAAAAGAAATAGCCTAGCAAAAAATTATCTTCAGTAGCCGCTACCAACTACCTATTGTCATCCCTTTACTTCTTAACCATCCAAATTCGAAATGGGATTGGGGTGTGTCAAATAAAGCATGTTCACTAGACTAAATACCCGATTGTTGTTTTCAATCGGGTATCAAAATCATTTTATTTTGTACAGTCAAAGTCATTCGGTCTATTAGTATGTCTTCGCTAAAACCATTACTGATTGTACACGTAACACCTATCAACGGTTTTTCTTACCGTGACCTCAAGAGAGTACTCATCTCGAGATGGGCTTCCTACTTAGATGCTTTCAGCAGTTATCCGCTCCACACATGGCTACCCAGCGTATGCCGTTGGTACGACAACTGGTAAACTATTGGTGTGTCCCTCCCGGTCCTCTCGTACTAGGGAGAGCTTCTCTCAATACTCTAACGATCATACTGGATATGGACCGAACTGTCTCACGACGTTCTGAACCCAACTCGCGTCCCGCTTTCATGGGCGAACAGCCCAACCCTTGGGACGTACTACCGCCCCAGGTTGCGAGAAATCGACATCGAGGTGCCAAACCTTCCCGTCGATGTGAACTCTTGGGGAAGATCAGCCTGTTATCCCTAGAGTAACTTTTATCCGTTGAGCGACGGCCCTTCCACGCGGCACCGTCGGATCACTAAGACCGGCTTTCGCCCCTGTTCGACTTGTAGGTCTTTCAGTCAAGCTCCCTTATACCTTTATACTCTACGAATGATTTCCATCCATTCTGAAGGAACCTTTGTACGCCTCAGTTACCTTTTATGAGGCGACCGCCCCAGTCAAACTGCCCATCAGAAACTGTCAAGCGTCCTGCTTCAAGGATCGCCATTAGAATTCTAGTTCTTCAAGAGTGGTCTCTCACTGATGGCTCCTATTTCCCCGGAAAGAAATGATCAACGCCTCCCACCTAGTCTGCGCAAGAAGAACCCAAACCCAATTCCAGACTACAGTCAAGCTTCATAGGGTCTTTCTGTCCAAGTATGATTAATTCGCATCTTCACGAATATGTCTATTTCACCGAGTCTCTCTCTGAGACAGTGCCCAGATCGTTACGCCTTTCGTGCGGGTCGGAACTTACCCGACAAGGAATTTCGCTACCTTAGGACCGTTATAGTTACGGCCGCCGTTCACCGGGGCTTCGGTTACCAGCTTCTCTTTCTAATGAAAAATAACCAACTTCCTTCACCTTCCGGCACTGGGCAGGCGTCAGCCCCCATACATTGTCTTACGACTTAGCGGAGACCTGTGTTTTTGGTAAACAGTCGCCTGGGCCTGGTCACTGCGGCCCCCCGAGGGGGGCACCCCTTCTCCCGAAGTTACGGGGCCATTTTGCCGAGTTCCTTAGAGAGAGTTATCTCGCTCCCCTTGGTATTCTCTACCTACCTACTTGTGTCAGTTTCGGGTACAGGTTTTTGATTCACATAATGTAGTACGAGCTTTTCTCGGAAGTATTTGCCAACGATTATATTAGATAAGTTTTTCTTCTTATCTGAAATTTCACAAATTATCAAACCATATCAAATTTGCGGCATAGTTACTTCGTCCCTCGGTACGAATAAATCAAAAAGTGCAGGAATATTGACCTGCTTGCCATCGACTACACCTTTCGGTCTCGCCTTAGGTCCTGACTAACCCTCCATGGACGAACCTAGTGAAGGAACCCTTAGGTTTTCGGGGCATTGGATTCTCACCAATGTTTTCGTTACTCAAACCGACATTCTCACTTCCGCTTCGTCCATACATTCTTTCGAAAATACTTCACCCTACAGCGGAACGCTCCCCTACCGATACCTTATGGTATCCCACAGCTTCGGCAAATTTCTTAGTCCCGAGCATTTTCGGCGCAAAAACGCTTAACCAGTGAGCTATTACGCACTCTTTAAAGGATGGCTGCTTCTAAGCAAACCTTCTGGTTGTCTGAGCATTCTCACCTCCTTTCCCACTTAGAAATTATTTAGGGGCCTTAGCTGATGATCTGGGCTGTTTCCCTCTCGACGATGAAGCTTATCCCCCACCGTCTCACTGATTGTTGGAAAGTCCTTCAAGTATTCTTAGTTTGCCACGATTTGGTACCGCTTTCGCAGCCCGCACCGAAACAGTGCTTTACCCCTTGACGACCCATCAACAATCGCTGCGCCTCAACGCATTTCGGGGAGATCCAGCTAGCTCTGAGTTCGATTGGCATTTCACCGCTAACCACAACTCATCCGCTGATTTTTCAACATCAGTCGGTTCGGGCTTCCACTTGGTTTTACCCAAGCTTCACCCTGGTCATGGTTAGATCACCCAGGTTCGGGTCCATAAGAAATGACGAACGCCGTATTTCAGACTTGCTTTCGCTCTGGCTTCAGAAAAAATTTCTTTAACCTTGCCACCTCCTATAAGTCGCCGGTTCATTCTTCAACAGGAACGCGGTCAAATTTAAAAATTCTCCCACTGCTTGTCAGTTAACGGTTTCATGCTCTATTTCACTCCCCTGCAGGGGTTCTTTTTCACCTTTCCCTCGCGGTACTACTTCACTATCGGTGACTCAGGAGTATTTAGCCTTACGAGGTGGTCCTCGCAGATTCACACGGGATTTCACGTGCCCCATGCTACTCGGGATAAGAATAACTTTTTAAATTATAACTACTGGACTTTCACCATCTATGGTGCAGGATTCAGCTGCTTCGTCTTTGATTTGATTTTTTTGTTTCTTTCCCAACAACCCCAATAAATTTGGTTTAGGCTGATCCCGTTTCGCTCGCCGCTACTAAGGGAATCGCGTTTGCTTTCTTTTCCTTCAGCTACTAAGATGTTTCAATTCGCTGAGTTACTTCTTACCTATCTATGAATTCAATAGGGAGTTTTAGAAGGTTGTCCTATTCGGGCATCTTGGGATCAAAATTTGTTTCCAATTCCCCCAAGCCTATCGCGGGTTTCTGCGCCCTTCATCATCTCTGAGTCCCTAGGTATCCGCCGTCAACTTTTTTTTATTTGACTGTGTCAATAAAAACTTCGGTAGCAATCGGTGGAGATAAGCGGACTCGAACCGCTGACGTCTGCCTTGCAAAGGCAGCGCTCTACCAACTGAGCTATACCCCCATATTCCGAAACTCCGTAGTTTTTTCGCTTGCGAAAACAATTTAGGCAAGTGGGCTATGCTGGATTTGAACCAGCGACCTCACCCTTATCAGGGGTGCGCTCTAGCCAACTGAGCTAATAGCCCGTTGCTTATTTTCGACTTTTTGAATCCTTAAAAAGGAGGTGATCCAGCCACACCTTCCAGTACGGCTACCTTGTTACGACTTCACCCTAGTCACTAGCTCTACCTTAGGCGCCCCCCTCCAAATGGTTGGGGTAACGACTTCGGGCATAGCCAGCTCCCATGGTGTGACGGGCGGTGTGTACAAGACCCGGGAACGTATTCACCGCTGTATGGCTGACCAGCGATTACTAGCGATTCCAACTTCATGCAGGCGAGTTGCAGCCTGCAATCCGAACTAAGATTAGGTTTTTGAGGTTAGCTTGCTCTCGCGAGGTTGCATCTCTTTGTCCCAACCATTGTAGCACGTGTGTAGCCCAGATCGTAAGGGGCATGCTGACTTGACGTCATCCTCACCTTCCTCCGATTTATCACCGGCAGTCTCTTTAGTTAGTAGAAAACTACTGCAACAAAAGATAAGGGTTGCGCTCGTTGCGGGACTTAACCCAACATCTCACGACACGAGCTGACGACAGCCATGCACCACCTGTATGTTCATTTGGACTTGCTTGTTTCCAAGCAATATGAACTATGTCAAGACCTGGTAAGGTTCTTCGCGTTGCATCGAATTAAACCACATGCTCCACCGCTTGTGCGGGTCCCCGTCAATTCCTTTGAGTTTCACCCTTGCGAGCATACTCCCCAGGCGGGATACTTGACGCGTTAGCTACAGAACTGAAAGGTTTTCAATCTACCAGAACTTAGTATCCATCGTTTACAGCTAGGACTACTGGGGTATCTAATCCCATTCGCTCCCCTAGCTTTCGTCTCTCAGTGTCAGTCATGGCCCAGCAGAGTGCTTTCGCGATTGGTGTTCTTCCTAATATCTACGCATTTCACCGCTACACTAGGAATTCCCTCTGCCCCTACCTAACTCAAGCTTCATAGTTTCAACTGCCGGCTCAAGGTTAAGCCCTGATTTTTGACAGTTGACTTGGAAAGCCACCTACAGACGCTTTACGCCCAATCATTCCGGATAACGCTTGCATCCCCCGTATTACCGCGGCTGCTGGCACGGAGTTAGCCGATGCTTATTCCTTAGATACCGTCAGAACTTCTTCTCTAAGAAAAGGAGTTTAAGACCCACAGGCCGTCATCCTCCACGCGGTATTGCTCCGTCAGGCTTTCGCCCATTGCGGAAAATTCCTCACTGCTGCCTCCCGTAGGAGTCTGGGCCGTGTCTCAGTCCCAGTGTGGCTGATCATCCTCTCAGACCAGCTACTGATCATCGCCTTGGTAAGCCATTACCTTACCAACTAGCTAATCAGACGCAAGCTCATCTTTAGGCGGTTAATACCGTTTTACTCCTCAGCATATAGGGAATTAGCAGTCGTTTCCAACTGTTGCCCCCTTCCTAAAGGTAGATTCTTACGCGTTACTCACCCGTCCGCCACTAACAATAAATTCCGAAGATTTTAGTATTCGTACGACTTGCATGTGTTAAGCATACCGCCAGCGTTCATCCTGAGCCAGGATCAAACTCTCCATGAAATTTTTAGACAATTGAAACAAATTTTTATTGAATTAATTAAGAAGAACATTCATTACGTAGAGTATCCTAATCCAATTACTTTCATTTTGTCAATTAAGCCTACCTTTGAATAATGGTAAAAAATAACCTTTTTAAATGAAAGGCAATGTTCAACGAATCCTAAACATCCACACAAATGCAAGACTGGGTAAGATATTTTGTTAACTTACTAATGAGCAAGCTTGTTTCAAGTCATTTCAACAGGATTTTGACGGGCTATAATCTTTAACCCTTTTTTTAGCCAATTGAGAAAAGCCCACTTCCAGAAATAACAATATTTAAAAACAATATTAATAATTTCAATTTATTGCATCTGATAAAAAATAATGTCTTCGATACTATAGATTTAGTTTGAGCTTATTACCGCCGGAGGATTGCATTTAGATTTATAAATCCTCAAATATTTGTTTTTAGCTTTTTTTCTATACACGCAAATGAAAATTAAATAGATATGAATTAAGGATAGCTTACAAATAATAATTGTTAGACAAACAAAGGGTATGCTTTAAATCCAAATCCATTGGGATGGGATAAATTTAGAATCATAGTGGAGGTTAGGGACAGTTTATTTATTGGTTAATTTAACTAAAGTTGATAAATTATTCCTAAACGACAAACGATGGGAAGGGAGAATTTGCCCTCCCCGATATATTGTTAATCGTATAGAGCAATCCCTAAACGAACAGCTAAAATTCCTGTAATTAAGGCAATAAATAGAGCAATAAAAATTTGACTATCAGCAATTGGCATAATTTTCTCCGAATGAATGAATAATTTTTAAGGTTGAATCAATAAAATAAGTCAATTACAGACCATTATCAGTTTTTGTTGAGAGTAACACAATAACTATTGGACCAGAGGCAAGAATCATAAATAATGCACCAAGTTGAAAAAAAACTTCAAAGTTCATATAGAGTTTTGGGGTTTGCAATGAATTAAACAATTCTGTTTGTAACTTTACCAACAAAGCTTATAAAGGAGGTTATGATATTAACGTTTTTTAATAACTTTGCAGAACAACAAATTCATTATCAGATAACGTTAAATAGTTATGGTTAACGAAAACTTACTGACGCTTGCCAAACGAAAGCTAACAGTAAAAAAAAAATTGGAATAATTGGTAAAACATCAACAATTGGATCAAATAAAGCGTAGGCTTCGGGTAATTTCCCAATTAAAAGAGTGATAGGTTGCATTTAGTTCCTCCACGACGATAGTCTATCTTAAAGTTTTTGGTTGAGATAAAAACCTTAAAACACAGTTTAATTTATATTTTATCTCAAAACATACGAAAAAGTAAAACTTTTAAATAAAAAAGTTTATTAAACGGAAGACTTGAGACTCCCCAGGTAGGACTTGAACCTACGACCAATCGGTTAACAGCCGATCGCTCTACCACTGAGCTACTGAGGATTTAAATCATTATAAACTATTTTAGACGGACTTTCAACCAAAAATTTAAATGCATGCAGTTATTTGCTCGGGACAATAAGAAACAATGTCCCGGGCAAATAAAGCGGAGGTTAATAGGCTAGCCCCATACTACGAGTTGTTTCTGAACCTAGATAAACACGAACGGAAAGAAAATCAGTTGGACAGGCAGATTCACAACGTTTACAACCAACACAATCTTCAGTCCGAGGTGCTGAAGCAATTTGATTCGCTTTACAACCATCCCAAGGTACCATTTCTAAAACATCTGTAGGGCACGCACGAACACATTGTGTACAACCAATGCATGTGTCGTAAATTTTTACTGCATGTGACATAATTTAAATTTTTATTTGTTGTTTATTACAAAGATTAAGAACTAATGTAAGTATTACATTATTATAAATAAAAATGGAAGGTAAACTGGTCGAGAAATATTTATATTAGTTAAAAACCTAAAATAAAGGGGAAGGTTACCCCTCTCTTAACTTCGAAGTAATTTGAGTATTTCAACTTTAACTTCCGACTTTAAAAGCATCAATAAAAAAACCAAATAAAACTCCAATTTTCGCTGAATTTAGGAACTTTAAAAATTGAAACCAAAACCCTACTTTATTAAACGTTCTTTGGTAAACAAACTTACCTAAAACTTCACAGATGATTAAAGCGAGAAGAATAGTTGCTCCATCCCACGGAATGACTTCTCGGATTGGGGTTAAAAACATTCCAAACGTGTTTCCAAGTAAAAATCCACTAAACAACGCAACAAAAATTTCGGCAAAATTTTTTTGAAACCGTTGCAATTTTCTTCCTGTACTGGAAAAAAGTTGTTGAATTATTCTAAATAATCGTGTTTGCATTTTTATTTTTGAAATTATTCTCTTCTAAGTTGTGTTGTGACTGTTTTAAAGTATAATTACTTTAGCATAGAAAAAGATTCAGTTTCTTTGTTTGAAGACAATAGAAATATTCTAAGGTTATTATTAATAAATAAATGGATTAGTTCCTGTGATTATTAAAGTTGTCTTTCAAAATATTGCTTAACTTTTTTATAATTATTTAAACTTTATATGGCTGTACCTAAAAAACGTACCTCAAAAACAAAAAAAAATATTCGCAAATCTGTTTGGAAACAAAAAATCAATAAAAAGGCTTTAAAAGCTTTATCATTAGCTAAATCAACATTTAATAAACCACTTAATGAGAATTCAGAAATTAAGGGGTTTAATACGAGCCAATCAAAACCGACAACTGACTCAGAATCACCTTAACCTATAAATTTTCACTTATTTTCTCTTTTTGCTACTTTACTGCAAAAAGAGAAAACTAACAAGATTCTATTTAAACTAGCAGGTCTTTCGGGCAAGGAGGGATTCGAACCCCCGACACCATGGTTCGTAGCCACGTGCTCTAGTCCACTGAGCTACAAGCCCTAATATCTTTAATACTAATAATTTTTTGCATTTTTTGCAATCTTATCATTCAATTTATAACTTATGATTTCTTTTATTCGAGATTATCTTGAAATTTTATCTGATGCATCTGTCTCTACAGCAAGTTCAGTTGAAATTTTCCAAGTTAGCTGTCAATTTTTTATTACCTCAATTTCCCAAGTGTTAGGCTATTTATTCACATTTGGTTGGGTTCGTGATATTCTTTATTTACCTATTGTTTTACCGAAATGGCAAGAAGCGGTTTTATCGGAACATTTTTTTTCCGAAGATTTTAATATCAATCTTTTTTCAATTTTAACATATTCGCCCCAAAATGAGGTTATTTCCCTATTAATTTTAGGGTTTTTAAATAGTTTTATTTGTTGTTTGCCTTTTTCAACAGTTCATTTTTTATCGATACGACGTCTTTTTGTACAAGGGGTTACTGCGGGGATCGCTAGTATATTAGGGATGATTTTTGGCCAATGTTTATTCATTACATTAATTATTTTTGGTGCAAGATCAATCTTGGTTCCTTGGTTTAATTTGGATCCTCTAAATTATTTGATGGGGATTGGGTTTCTTTTTATTGTGGTTTATGACATGGCGAATGAAAAAAGAATCCGGCCTGTTGAAATTTCTGAACAAAGAGTTTTAATCAAAATCTTTTTTATTAGTTTTCTGTTAAGTTTGATGGAACAAGCCACTATCGGACAATACTTTGGAAATATTAATTTTAGTAATGAGTTTAGTTTATTAACATTAAATGGTATTGGGTCATTTGGGGGCAATTTGAGTTATATTTTAGGCTTATTTGTTGGTCATCTATTTTTTAGTGGATTATTTTTAGAATTAACACTTTTCGTCCGTAAAGGTTTATTAACTTTATCTGGATTACCTTATTCCGTTTGGCTGAAACAAACAAATTTTGTTTTTTTAACTTTTATTTTAGGTTGTAACCTGAGTTCTATTCCTTATTATGGGTTAGATTATTTAATTACAAAGCCTCTTGGATTTCTTTCACAGGATAAAACATTTGAAACGTCGTTTTTGTCAGGTAAAAATCTAAAAGACCCAAGCCGTTTATTAACAGGTGTTGATGCTTCTTTTCCTTTAACAATTGATACAAATATTTCCCATTTTGATCGAGATAATTATGGTGAACAACCCAAATATTTTAAACGCAATTTTGAAGAATTAAATTACCAAGGAGAATATGCTTGGATTGTTCGCCGGGACCGAAAACCTGATTTATATTCATCAGGCGAGACAACAAAAACACGTATGCGAGATTTATTTCAATCTCAGCAACCTATGGAAACAATTGAAAAACAAGCTGGCGTGGCGAAAGAAAATCAAACAAATCAAAAACAAAAAGTATCAGAAAAAAGACAAGACGCATTTTTTATTCAATCAACCCAATCCCACTCCCCTGAGCGACAAAAATTAAAAAAACGATTTAACACGGTTTATACTGAAACAAGAGAAAAAGATATTTATTTATTAGGTGATACGTTTAGTTCCTTTCCAGTGTTAACAAAACAACAATCACCCACAGAAATTGCACTAAAACAAAAATATTATTCCAATGGTATTTATAAGACGTTATTAACTATTGAAATTGATAGTTTTTTACACCGACAACCAAAAACTTATACATTAACTGTTGAGGAAGAAAATCAATTATTTAAGAAACGTTACTTATTAAATCAATATTACAATACGATTCGAACATATAGTCAAATCCCCTATTACCAGGAATTTAATGATTTATTTAAAGGCTCAAAGTCATTTGTTGATCGACCTTATAACCATCAATTTAAAGGGACTTTACATATCGTAAAACGTTTATTTGCTGTAACATTAGATGACAATGCTAGTAATAACCAAAAAAGCATTTTAAAGTATGATATGCCTTTATTTAAGCCCGACGAAAAAAATGAAACTCAATTAATTCATGAAGAATTAACGACCCGACCAACGAATCTACCATTTTTAGAATTCAATAATTCAACCCCGTTTTATGTTGGTTGGGATAACCAAACTCGCCAACTATTATTAACTCAACGTTTTAGTAATTCATATGATTCTTTACCTGTAGGCATATCCGTAAAAGACAAAGGAGAAGATGTTTTAAAAACTGAATTAAAAAAAAACTTAACGCAAGTCTCTCAACCGTTTGAACACGGGCAGGTAAACGACCAAATCCTTCACTTTACTACGTGGCCGATTGAAAAGAATCGATTAAAAGACTTGAAATCGAAACGGTTTAATCGGATTAATACTTTATATGAACCAATGACAAACCCAGATATGCTACATGTGAAAAATGCAATCCGTAGTTCCAAAAATATTGAGCCTAGTTTACCAATCAGTATGAAATATTTAGGAAAAATCGCGGATAGATTAGCTCCAAATCATGGTGGAATCATTTGGCCCGGTAACCAAAACTCCTAAAAGTTAATCATTAGGTTTTCTCCCTCGAATTTTGAATTTAATGTCTTTTTCTCTTGAACTAGAAAATTTTTTCTAGTTCAAGAGAAAAAGACATTAAATTATGAAAACCATCCATAACTATGTAAACCTTTACCTAACAAATTAACTCCTAAATAACAAATCCATAAAAAAACAAAGCCACATGACGCAATTAATGCTGGTTTTTCTCCGCTCCACTTTTTATTTAAACGAAAATGGAAATAAGTTGCAAAAATTAACCACGTAATTAAAGCCCATGTTTCTTTTGGGTCCCAACTCCAATAAGATCCCCAAGCTTGGTTTGCCCAAACGGCTCCTGATAGAATACCTATTGTTAATAATGGAAACCCAAACCCTAATGTTCGATAACTGAGATTATCTAAAAATCGAATGGTTGGTTGAAGGTCAGTGTTTGGCGAGTTTGTTACAAAAACTTGTTTCTCGTTTTTAACAAAAGGAAGTGTCAAAACTAATAAAGCAACCGAAAATAATGATCCTAAAATTAACATACTATAACTTAAAATCATTAAGGAAACATGCATCATTAACCAATTTGACTGCAACGCTGGTACTAACGGGGTTGCTAATTTTAACCCGTCGGGTAGTGTAAAACTAGCAAACGCATTAATAAACAAAGCACTTGGAGCTGTAATTGATCCAAGAACTAATTCTGATTCCTTAGTAAATTTTGTTTGGATTAAAAAATGTCCGGTCGTTAAACTCCAGGATAAAAATAGTAATGATTCATAAAGATTACTTAAGGGGAAATGTTTAGATTCCCACCATCGCACAATTAAAAATAACAGTAAAGAAATATTCGCAACTTTCAAACCATTATAAATCGGAATTGAAAAATTCCAATGGAGAGAAAGCTTTGCCCAATAAAGTAATGTTGTTAAAAATAAAAAACTAAAAGAAAAGTTGACTAATAAATTTTGGAAACTAAAAAGTGACATAAGGAAATGAAGTGTTTTTTCAAATGGTTGGCTTAAAGCACTATGATAAGTTTATCTTGTTTCGATGATTTCAAGCAATTTAAAAAAATCGGGACTTGTCATAAGTCATGCTTTTCAGTATTCTTATTATATAGGAAATAAAAAAAAGGGATTGTAGTTCAATTGGTTAGAGCACCGCCCTGTCACGGCGGAAGTTGCGGGTTCGAGTCCCGTCAATCCCGACTCGTTTCCTCACTAGTTCAATTGACTTTTTGATGGGCCTGCTTAGCTCAGTTGGTTAGAGCGTCCGTCTCATACGCGGATTGCCACTAGTTCGAATCTAGTAGCAGGCACCAAAAAAAGGATTTATATATAAATAAACTTTCAGTCGAAAGTCAAAAGCAGTGATGCGGGTATAGCTCAGTGGTAGAGCGCAACCTTGCCAAGGTTGATGTCGCGCGTTCGAATCGCGTTACCCGCTCCAGTTCATTGATAGTCAAAGGAAAGGTGGCAGAGTGGTCGATTGTAACGGTTTTGAAAACCGTCGTAGTATAAGCTACCGAGGGTTCGAATCCCTCCCTTTCCGGTTCCAAATTAGCTCTTCTGGTGGAATTGGTAGACACGCTGGTTTTAGGAACCAGTGCTTACAGCGTGAGGGTTCAAGTCCCTCGGAGAGCAGAAGGGAGAAAAATTAGGGAAGTTTGATATAAAAAATTATATTCATATCAATTTGAATAGATTTATTACGGATTGATTGTAATATTGGCCAAATTATGTTCAGGAAGAATTCCGAGATTCAAAACAAAGACCTAGCAGATACGATTTTTTAGTCTAATTTCAACTCTTAATTTGAGTTGAAGAGATTTCGGAAAGAAGGGGATTTGAACCCCTGGTACAAAAACTTGTACGTCGCATTAGCAATGCGATACCATCGGCCACTCGGTCATCTTTCCATCACCTGGGGCAGAAGGATTCGAACCTCCGAATGGCGGGATCAAAACCCACAGCCTTACCACTTGGCGATGCCCCAAATTGAATTTGATCAATCATAAAATAATTATACCCTATTTTAGAGGATATACTCAAGTGAAATCGAAAAAAAACCAAATCATTTTTAAACACAATTTGGTTTGTAATTTATCATCGGTTTTTACGACATCTGGTTTATGTACGTATAATAAACAAGTTTAAGGACTTAATATTTTCTTGATCAAGTTTAAATAAGGGCATTAACCCTTCTTTCATTTCCGCACACTAAACATTTAAAGTAAAAGTAGTCGTCATGGGTTCAACCAAATCTGGGGTATATTTACTTTACGTGACATCTTTTTTAGTAAAGTTCATACTTAATGAATGAGTATTTGAAAGAGCGAAATCTGTAAGTTACATTTTTTATTTAACTTAATACTTAAAATTCGTATAATATTTTCTATTATATTTTTCCTGAGTAGAGGAAAAATAGTGCTTTTGCTAGGGTTTAGTTTGGAAAACCCACCACCAAAGGATTAGATTTCTCTGTCCCTTGTTTCTTGCTCATGATTAGTTCACTTTCGTGATCCCAATAAAAATAACGATTCATTAGAGCGATATAAATGAGTGACCTGTCAGAATCCTTTATACATGTGGAGACCAACCCCAAGGTTGCTTTGCGCACCATAATTTCTTGAATCCTATTTTCTGTAAACTCATTCGTTCCCCATTGTATCCGGTGCTAAATTAAAAATCCGTTACTGACGCCCTTCATTAGCCGGGACCATAGTTTTAAAATAATCAATAACCTTCTCTTTTTCACTGAAACTGTAGACAACTTTGCCCTTATTTAAACTTGATCAAGAAAATATTAAGTCCTTAAACTTGTTTATTATACGTACATAAACCAGATGTCGTAAAAACCGATGATAAATTACAAACCAAATTGTGTTTAAAAATGATTTGGTTTTTTTTCGATTTCACTTGAGTATATCCTCTAAAATAGGGTATAATTATTTTATGATTGATCAAATTCAATTTGGGGCATCGCCAAGTGGTAAGGCTGTGGGTTTTGATCCCGCCATTCGGAGGTTCGAATCCTTCTGCCCCAGGTGATGGAAAGATGACCGAGTGGCCGATGGTATCGCATTGCTAATGCGACGTACAAGTTTTTGTACCAGGGGTTCAAATCCCCTTCTTTCCGAAATCTCTTCAACTCAAATTAAGAGTTGAAATTAGACTAAAAAATCGTATCTGCTAGGTCTTTGTTTTGAATCTCGGAATTCTTCCTGAACATAATTTGGCCAATATTACAATCAATCCGTAATAAATCTATTCAAATTGATATGAATATAATTTTTTATATCAAACTTCCCTAATTTTTCTCCCTTCTGCTCTCCGAGGGACTTGAACCCTCACGCTGTAAGCACTGGTTCCTAAAACCAGCGTGTCTACCAATTCCACCAGAAGAGCTAATTTGGAACCGGAAAGGGAGGGATTCGAACCCTCGGTAGCTTATACTACGACGGTTTTCAAAACCGTTACAATCGACCACTCTGCCACCTTTCCTTTGACTATCAATGAACTGGAGCGGGTAACGCGATTCGAACGCGCGACATCAACCTTGGCAAGGTTGCGCTCTACCACTGAGCTATACCCGCATCACTGCTTTTGACTTTCGACTGAAAGTTTATTTATATATAAATCCTTTTTTTGGTGCCTGCTACTAGATTCGAACTAGTGGCAATCCGCGTATGAGACGGACGCTCTAACCAACTGAGCTAAGCAGGCCCATCAAAAAGTCAATTGAACTAGTGAGGAAACGAGTCGGGATTGACGGGACTCGAACCCGCAACTTCCGCCGTGACAGGGCGGTGCTCTAACCAATTGAACTACAATCCCTTTTTTTTATTTCCTATATAATAAGAATACTGAAAAGCATGACTTATGACAAGTCCCGATTTTTTTAAATTGCTTGAAATCATCGAAACAAGATAAACTTATCATAGTGCTTTAAGCCAACCATTTGAAAAAACACTTCATTTCCTTATGTCACTTTTTAGTTTCCAAAATTTATTAGTCAACTTTTCTTTTAGTTTTTTATTTTTAACAACATTACTTTATTGGGCAAAGCTTTCTCTCCATTGGAATTTTTCAATTCCGATTTATAATGGTTTGAAAGTTGCGAATATTTCTTTACTGTTATTTTTAATTGTGCGATGGTGGGAATCTAAACATTTCCCCTTAAGTAATCTTTATGAATCATTACTATTTTTATCCTGGAGTTTAACGACCGGACATTTTTTAATCCAAACAAAATTTACTAAGGAATCAGAATTAGTTCTTGGATCAATTACAGCTCCAAGTGCTTTGTTTATTAATGCGTTTGCTAGTTTTACACTACCCGACGGGTTAAAATTAGCAACCCCGTTAGTACCAGCGTTGCAGTCAAATTGGTTAATGATGCATGTTTCCTTAATGATTTTAAGTTATAGTATGTTAATTTTAGGATCATTATTTTCGGTTGCTTTATTAGTTTTGACACTTCCTTTTGTTAAAAACGAGAAACAAGTTTTTGTAACAAACTCGCCAAACACTGACCTTCAACCAACCATTCGATTTTTAGATAATCTCAGTTATCGAACATTAGGGTTTGGGTTTCCATTATTAACAATAGGTATTCTATCAGGAGCCGTTTGGGCAAACCAAGCTTGGGGATCTTATTGGAGTTGGGACCCAAAAGAAACATGGGCTTTAATTACGTGGTTAATTTTTGCAACTTATTTCCATTTTCGTTTAAATAAAAAGTGGAGCGGAGAAAAACCAGCATTAATTGCGTCATGTGGCTTTGTTTTTTTATGGATTTGTTATTTAGGAGTTAATTTGTTAGGTAAAGGTTTACATAGTTATGGATGGTTTTCATAATTTAATGTCTTTTTCTCTTGAACTAGAAAAAATTTTCTAGTTCAAGAGAAAAAGACATTAAATTCAAAATTCGAGGGAGAAAACCTAATGATTAACTTTTAGGAGTTTTGGTTACCGGGCCAAATGATTCCACCATGATTTGGAGCTAATCTATCCGCGATTTTTCCTAAATATTTCATACTGATTGGTAAACTAGGCTCAATATTTTTGGAACTACGGATTGCATTTTTCACATGTAGCATATCTGGGTTTGTCATTGGTTCATATAAAGTATTAATCCGATTAAACCGTTTCGATTTCAAGTCTTTTAATCGATTCTTTTCAATCGGCCACGTAGTAAAGTGAAGGATTTGGTCGTTTACCTGCCCGTGTTCAAACGGTTGAGAGACTTGCGTTAAGTTTTTTTTTAATTCAGTTTTTAAAACATCTTCTCCTTTGTCTTTTACGGATATGCCTACAGGTAAAGAATCATATGAATTACTAAAACGTTGAGTTAATAATAGTTGGCGAGTTTGGTTATCCCAACCAACATAAAACGGGGTTGAATTATTGAATTCTAAAAATGGTAGATTCGTTGGTCGGGTCGTTAATTCTTCATGAATTAATTGAGTTTCATTTTTTTCGTCGGGCTTAAATAAAGGCATATCATACTTTAAAATGCTTTTTTGGTTATTACTAGCATTGTCATCTAATGTTACAGCAAATAAACGTTTTACGATATGTAAAGTCCCTTTAAATTGATGGTTATAAGGTCGATCAACAAATGACTTTGAGCCTTTAAATAAATCATTAAATTCCTGGTAATAGGGGATTTGACTATATGTTCGAATCGTATTGTAATATTGATTTAATAAGTAACGTTTCTTAAATAATTGATTTTCTTCCTCAACAGTTAATGTATAAGTTTTTGGTTGTCGGTGTAAAAAACTATCAATTTCAATAGTTAATAACGTCTTATAAATACCATTGGAATAATATTTTTGTTTTAGTGCAATTTCTGTGGGTGATTGTTGTTTTGTTAACACTGGAAAGGAACTAAACGTATCACCTAATAAATAAATATCTTTTTCTCTTGTTTCAGTATAAACCGTGTTAAATCGTTTTTTTAATTTTTGTCGCTCAGGGGAGTGGGATTGGGTTGATTGAATAAAAAATGCGTCTTGTCTTTTTTCTGATACTTTTTGTTTTTGATTTGTTTGATTTTCTTTCGCCACGCCAGCTTGTTTTTCAATTGTTTCCATAGGTTGCTGAGATTGAAATAAATCTCGCATACGTGTTTTTGTTGTCTCGCCTGATGAATATAAATCAGGTTTTCGGTCCCGGCGAACAATCCAAGCATATTCTCCTTGGTAATTTAATTCTTCAAAATTGCGTTTAAAATATTTGGGTTGTTCACCATAATTATCTCGATCAAAATGGGAAATATTTGTATCAATTGTTAAAGGAAAAGAAGCATCAACACCTGTTAATAAACGGCTTGGGTCTTTTAGATTTTTACCTGACAAAAACGACGTTTCAAATGTTTTATCCTGTGAAAGAAATCCAAGAGGCTTTGTAATTAAATAATCTAACCCATAATAAGGAATAGAACTCAGGTTACAACCTAAAATAAAAGTTAAAAAAACAAAATTTGTTTGTTTCAGCCAAACGGAATAAGGTAATCCAGATAAAGTTAATAAACCTTTACGGACGAAAAGTGTTAATTCTAAAAATAATCCACTAAAAAATAGATGACCAACAAATAAGCCTAAAATATAACTCAAATTGCCCCCAAATGACCCAATACCATTTAATGTTAATAAACTAAACTCATTACTAAAATTAATATTTCCAAAGTATTGTCCGATAGTGGCTTGTTCCATCAAACTTAACAGAAAACTAATAAAAAAGATTTTGATTAAAACTCTTTGTTCAGAAATTTCAACAGGCCGGATTCTTTTTTCATTCGCCATGTCATAAACCACAATAAAAAGAAACCCAATCCCCATCAAATAATTTAGAGGATCCAAATTAAACCAAGGAACCAAGATTGATCTTGCACCAAAAATAATTAATGTAATGAATAAACATTGGCCAAAAATCATCCCTAATATACTAGCGATCCCCGCAGTAACCCCTTGTACAAAAAGACGTCGTATCGATAAAAAATGAACTGTTGAAAAAGGCAAACAACAAATAAAACTATTTAAAAACCCTAAAATTAATAGGGAAATAACCTCATTTTGGGGCGAATATGTTAAAATTGAAAAAAGATTGATATTAAAATCTTCGGAAAAAAAATGTTCCGATAAAACCGCTTCTTGCCATTTCGGTAAAACAATAGGTAAATAAAGAATATCACGAACCCAACCAAATGTGAATAAATAGCCTAACACTTGGGAAATTGAGGTAATAAAAAATTGACAGCTAACTTGGAAAATTTCAACTGAACTTGCTGTAGAGACAGATGCATCAGATAAAATTTCAAGATAATCTCGAATAAAAGAAATCATAAGTTATAAATTGAATGATAAGATTGCAAAAAATGCAAAAAATTATTAGTATTAAAGATATTAGGGCTTGTAGCTCAGTGGACTAGAGCACGTGGCTACGAACCATGGTGTCGGGGGTTCGAATCCCTCCTTGCCCGAAAGACCTGCTAGTTTAAATAGAATCTTGTTAGTTTTCTCTTTTTGCAGTAAAGTAGCAAAAAGAGAAAATAAGTGAAAATTTATAGGTTAAGGTGATTCTGAGTCAGTTGTCGGTTTTGATTGGCTCGTATTAAACCCCTTAATTTCTGAATTCTCATTAAGTGGTTTATTAAATGTTGATTTAGCTAATGATAAAGCTTTTAAAGCCTTTTTATTGATTTTTTGTTTCCAAACAGATTTGCGAATATTTTTTTTTGTTTTTGAGGTACGTTTTTTAGGTACAGCCATATAAAGTTTAAATAATTATAAAAAAGTTAAGCAATATTTTGAAAGACAACTTTAATAATCACAGGAACTAATCCATTTATTTATTAATAATAACCTTAGAATATTTCTATTGTCTTCAAACAAAGAAACTGAATCTTTTTCTATGCTAAAGTAATTATACTTTAAAACAGTCACAACACAACTTAGAAGAGAATAATTTCAAAAATAAAAATGCAAACACGATTATTTAGAATAATTCAACAACTTTTTTCCAGTACAGGAAGAAAATTGCAACGGTTTCAAAAAAATTTTGCCGAAATTTTTGTTGCGTTGTTTAGTGGATTTTTACTTGGAAACACGTTTGGAATGTTTTTAACCCCAATCCGAGAAGTCATTCCGTGGGATGGAGCAACTATTCTTCTCGCTTTAATCATCTGTGAAGTTTTAGGTAAGTTTGTTTACCAAAGAACGTTTAATAAAGTAGGGTTTTGGTTTCAATTTTTAAAGTTCCTAAATTCAGCGAAAATTGGAGTTTTATTTGGTTTTTTTATTGATGCTTTTAAAGTCGGAAGTTAAAGTTGAAATACTCAAATTACTTCGAAGTTAAGAGAGGGGTAACCTTCCCCTTTATTTTAGGTTTTTAACTAATATAAATATTTCTCGACCAGTTTACCTTCCATTTTTATTTATAATAATGTAATACTTACATTAGTTCTTAATCTTTGTAATAAACAACAAATAAAAATTTAAATTATGTCACATGCAGTAAAAATTTACGACACATGCATTGGTTGTACACAATGTGTTCGTGCGTGCCCTACAGATGTTTTAGAAATGGTACCTTGGGATGGTTGTAAAGCGAATCAAATTGCTTCAGCACCTCGGACTGAAGATTGTGTTGGTTGTAAACGTTGTGAATCTGCCTGTCCAACTGATTTTCTTTCCGTTCGTGTTTATCTAGGTTCAGAAACAACTCGTAGTATGGGGCTAGCCTATTAACCTCCGCTTTATTTGCCCGGGACATTGTTTCTTATTGTCCCGAGCAAATAACTGCATGCATTTAAATTTTTGGTTGAAAGTCCGTCTAAAATAGTTTATAATGATTTAAATCCTCAGTAGCTCAGTGGTAGAGCGATCGGCTGTTAACCGATTGGTCGTAGGTTCAAGTCCTACCTGGGGAGTCTCAAGTCTTCCGTTTAATAAACTTTTTTATTTAAAAGTTTTACTTTTTCGTATGTTTTGAGATAAAATATAAATTAAACTGTGTTTTAAGGTTTTTATCTCAACCAAAAACTTTAAGATAGACTATCGTCGTGGAGGAACTAAATGCAACCTATCACTCTTTTAATTGGGAAATTACCCGAAGCCTACGCTTTATTTGATCCAATTGTTGATGTTTTACCAATTATTCCAATTTTTTTTTTACTGTTAGCTTTCGTTTGGCAAGCGTCAGTAAGTTTTCGTTAACCATAACTATTTAACGTTATCTGATAATGAATTTGTTGTTCTGCAAAGTTATTAAAAAACGTTAATATCATAACCTCCTTTATAAGCTTTGTTGGTAAAGTTACAAACAGAATTGTTTAATTCATTGCAAACCCCAAAACTCTATATGAACTTTGAAGTTTTTTTTCAACTTGGTGCATTATTTATGATTCTTGCCTCTGGTCCAATAGTTATTGTGTTACTCTCAACAAAAACTGATAATGGTCTGTAATTGACTTATTTTATTGATTCAACCTTAAAAATTATTCATTCATTCGGAGAAAATTATGCCAATTGCTGATAGTCAAATTTTTATTGCTCTATTTATTGCCTTAATTACAGGAATTTTAGCTGTTCGTTTAGGGATTGCTCTATACGATTAACAATATATCGGGGAGGGCAAATTCTCCCTTCCCATCGTTTGTCGTTTAGGAATAATTTATCAACTTTAGTTAAATTAACCAATAAATAAACTGTCCCTAACCTCCACTATGATTCTAAATTTATCCCATCCCAATGGATTTGGATTTAAAGCATACCCTTTGTTTGTCTAACAATTATTATTTGTAAGCTATCCTTAATTCATATCTATTTAATTTTCATTTGCGTGTATAGAAAAAAAGCTAAAAACAAATATTTGAGGATTTATAAATCTAAATGCAATCCTCCGGCGGTAATAAGCTCAAACTAAATCTATAGTATCGAAGACATTATTTTTTATCAGATGCAATAAATTGAAATTATTAATATTGTTTTTAAATATTGTTATTTCTGGAAGTGGGCTTTTCTCAATTGGCTAAAAAAAGGGTTAAAGATTATAGCCCGTCAAAATCCTGTTGAAATGACTTGAAACAAGCTTGCTCATTAGTAAGTTAACAAAATATCTTACCCAGTCTTGCATTTGTGTGGATGTTTAGGATTCGTTGAACATTGCCTTTCATTTAAAAAGGTTATTTTTTACCATTATTCAAAGGTAGGCTTAATTGACAAAATGAAAGTAATTGGATTAGGATACTCTACGTAATGAATGTTCTTCTTAATTAATTCAATAAAAATTTGTTTCAATTGTCTAAAAATTTCATGGAGAGTTTGATCCTGGCTCAGGATGAACGCTGGCGGTATGCTTAACACATGCAAGTCGTACGAATACTAAAATCTTCGGAATTTATTGTTAGTGGCGGACGGGTGAGTAACGCGTAAGAATCTACCTTTAGGAAGGGGGCAACAGTTGGAAACGACTGCTAATTCCCTATATGCTGAGGAGTAAAACGGTATTAACCGCCTAAAGATGAGCTTGCGTCTGATTAGCTAGTTGGTAAGGTAATGGCTTACCAAGGCGATGATCAGTAGCTGGTCTGAGAGGATGATCAGCCACACTGGGACTGAGACACGGCCCAGACTCCTACGGGAGGCAGCAGTGAGGAATTTTCCGCAATGGGCGAAAGCCTGACGGAGCAATACCGCGTGGAGGATGACGGCCTGTGGGTCTTAAACTCCTTTTCTTAGAGAAGAAGTTCTGACGGTATCTAAGGAATAAGCATCGGCTAACTCCGTGCCAGCAGCCGCGGTAATACGGGGGATGCAAGCGTTATCCGGAATGATTGGGCGTAAAGCGTCTGTAGGTGGCTTTCCAAGTCAACTGTCAAAAATCAGGGCTTAACCTTGAGCCGGCAGTTGAAACTATGAAGCTTGAGTTAGGTAGGGGCAGAGGGAATTCCTAGTGTAGCGGTGAAATGCGTAGATATTAGGAAGAACACCAATCGCGAAAGCACTCTGCTGGGCCATGACTGACACTGAGAGACGAAAGCTAGGGGAGCGAATGGGATTAGATACCCCAGTAGTCCTAGCTGTAAACGATGGATACTAAGTTCTGGTAGATTGAAAACCTTTCAGTTCTGTAGCTAACGCGTCAAGTATCCCGCCTGGGGAGTATGCTCGCAAGGGTGAAACTCAAAGGAATTGACGGGGACCCGCACAAGCGGTGGAGCATGTGGTTTAATTCGATGCAACGCGAAGAACCTTACCAGGTCTTGACATAGTTCATATTGCTTGGAAACAAGCAAGTCCAAATGAACATACAGGTGGTGCATGGCTGTCGTCAGCTCGTGTCGTGAGATGTTGGGTTAAGTCCCGCAACGAGCGCAACCCTTATCTTTTGTTGCAGTAGTTTTCTACTAACTAAAGAGACTGCCGGTGATAAATCGGAGGAAGGTGAGGATGACGTCAAGTCAGCATGCCCCTTACGATCTGGGCTACACACGTGCTACAATGGTTGGGACAAAGAGATGCAACCTCGCGAGAGCAAGCTAACCTCAAAAACCTAATCTTAGTTCGGATTGCAGGCTGCAACTCGCCTGCATGAAGTTGGAATCGCTAGTAATCGCTGGTCAGCCATACAGCGGTGAATACGTTCCCGGGTCTTGTACACACCGCCCGTCACACCATGGGAGCTGGCTATGCCCGAAGTCGTTACCCCAACCATTTGGAGGGGGGCGCCTAAGGTAGAGCTAGTGACTAGGGTGAAGTCGTAACAAGGTAGCCGTACTGGAAGGTGTGGCTGGATCACCTCCTTTTTAAGGATTCAAAAAGTCGAAAATAAGCAACGGGCTATTAGCTCAGTTGGCTAGAGCGCACCCCTGATAAGGGTGAGGTCGCTGGTTCAAATCCAGCATAGCCCACTTGCCTAAATTGTTTTCGCAAGCGAAAAAACTACGGAGTTTCGGAATATGGGGGTATAGCTCAGTTGGTAGAGCGCTGCCTTTGCAAGGCAGACGTCAGCGGTTCGAGTCCGCTTATCTCCACCGATTGCTACCGAAGTTTTTATTGACACAGTCAAATAAAAAAAAGTTGACGGCGGATACCTAGGGACTCAGAGATGATGAAGGGCGCAGAAACCCGCGATAGGCTTGGGGGAATTGGAAACAAATTTTGATCCCAAGATGCCCGAATAGGACAACCTTCTAAAACTCCCTATTGAATTCATAGATAGGTAAGAAGTAACTCAGCGAATTGAAACATCTTAGTAGCTGAAGGAAAAGAAAGCAAACGCGATTCCCTTAGTAGCGGCGAGCGAAACGGGATCAGCCTAAACCAAATTTATTGGGGTTGTTGGGAAAGAAACAAAAAAATCAAATCAAAGACGAAGCAGCTGAATCCTGCACCATAGATGGTGAAAGTCCAGTAGTTATAATTTAAAAAGTTATTCTTATCCCGAGTAGCATGGGGCACGTGAAATCCCGTGTGAATCTGCGAGGACCACCTCGTAAGGCTAAATACTCCTGAGTCACCGATAGTGAAGTAGTACCGCGAGGGAAAGGTGAAAAAGAACCCCTGCAGGGGAGTGAAATAGAGCATGAAACCGTTAACTGACAAGCAGTGGGAGAATTTTTAAATTTGACCGCGTTCCTGTTGAAGAATGAACCGGCGACTTATAGGAGGTGGCAAGGTTAAAGAAATTTTTTCTGAAGCCAGAGCGAAAGCAAGTCTGAAATACGGCGTTCGTCATTTCTTATGGACCCGAACCTGGGTGATCTAACCATGACCAGGGTGAAGCTTGGGTAAAACCAAGTGGAAGCCCGAACCGACTGATGTTGAAAAATCAGCGGATGAGTTGTGGTTAGCGGTGAAATGCCAATCGAACTCAGAGCTAGCTGGATCTCCCCGAAATGCGTTGAGGCGCAGCGATTGTTGATGGGTCGTCAAGGGGTAAAGCACTGTTTCGGTGCGGGCTGCGAAAGCGGTACCAAATCGTGGCAAACTAAGAATACTTGAAGGACTTTCCAACAATCAGTGAGACGGTGGGGGATAAGCTTCATCGTCGAGAGGGAAACAGCCCAGATCATCAGCTAAGGCCCCTAAATAATTTCTAAGTGGGAAAGGAGGTGAGAATGCTCAGACAACCAGAAGGTTTGCTTAGAAGCAGCCATCCTTTAAAGAGTGCGTAATAGCTCACTGGTTAAGCGTTTTTGCGCCGAAAATGCTCGGGACTAAGAAATTTGCCGAAGCTGTGGGATACCATAAGGTATCGGTAGGGGAGCGTTCCGCTGTAGGGTGAAGTATTTTCGAAAGAATGTATGGACGAAGCGGAAGTGAGAATGTCGGTTTGAGTAACGAAAACATTGGTGAGAATCCAATGCCCCGAAAACCTAAGGGTTCCTTCACTAGGTTCGTCCATGGAGGGTTAGTCAGGACCTAAGGCGAGACCGAAAGGTGTAGTCGATGGCAAGCAGGTCAATATTCCTGCACTTTTTGATTTATTCGTACCGAGGGACGAAGTAACTATGCCGCAAATTTGATATGGTTTGATAATTTGTGAAATTTCAGATAAGAAGAAAAACTTATCTAATATAATCGTTGGCAAATACTTCCGAGAAAAGCTCGTACTACATTATGTGAATCAAAAACCTGTACCCGAAACTGACACAAGTAGGTAGGTAGAGAATACCAAGGGGAGCGAGATAACTCTCTCTAAGGAACTCGGCAAAATGGCCCCGTAACTTCGGGAGAAGGGGTGCCCCCCTCGGGGGGCCGCAGTGACCAGGCCCAGGCGACTGTTTACCAAAAACACAGGTCTCCGCTAAGTCGTAAGACAATGTATGGGGGCTGACGCCTGCCCAGTGCCGGAAGGTGAAGGAAGTTGGTTATTTTTCATTAGAAAGAGAAGCTGGTAACCGAAGCCCCGGTGAACGGCGGCCGTAACTATAACGGTCCTAAGGTAGCGAAATTCCTTGTCGGGTAAGTTCCGACCCGCACGAAAGGCGTAACGATCTGGGCACTGTCTCAGAGAGAGACTCGGTGAAATAGACATATTCGTGAAGATGCGAATTAATCATACTTGGACAGAAAGACCCTATGAAGCTTGACTGTAGTCTGGAATTGGGTTTGGGTTCTTCTTGCGCAGACTAGGTGGGAGGCGTTGATCATTTCTTTCCGGGGAAATAGGAGCCATCAGTGAGAGACCACTCTTGAAGAACTAGAATTCTAATGGCGATCCTTGAAGCAGGACGCTTGACAGTTTCTGATGGGCAGTTTGACTGGGGCGGTCGCCTCATAAAAGGTAACTGAGGCGTACAAAGGTTCCTTCAGAATGGATGGAAATCATTCGTAGAGTATAAAGGTATAAGGGAGCTTGACTGAAAGACCTACAAGTCGAACAGGGGCGAAAGCCGGTCTTAGTGATCCGACGGTGCCGCGTGGAAGGGCCGTCGCTCAACGGATAAAAGTTACTCTAGGGATAACAGGCTGATCTTCCCCAAGAGTTCACATCGACGGGAAGGTTTGGCACCTCGATGTCGATTTCTCGCAACCTGGGGCGGTAGTACGTCCCAAGGGTTGGGCTGTTCGCCCATGAAAGCGGGACGCGAGTTGGGTTCAGAACGTCGTGAGACAGTTCGGTCCATATCCAGTATGATCGTTAGAGTATTGAGAGAAGCTCTCCCTAGTACGAGAGGACCGGGAGGGACACACCAATAGTTTACCAGTTGTCGTACCAACGGCATACGCTGGGTAGCCATGTGTGGAGCGGATAACTGCTGAAAGCATCTAAGTAGGAAGCCCATCTCGAGATGAGTACTCTCTTGAGGTCACGGTAAGAAAAACCGTTGATAGGTGTTACGTGTACAATCAGTAATGGTTTTAGCGAAGACATACTAATAGACCGAATGACTTTGACTGTACAAAATAAAATGATTTTGATACCCGATTGAAAACAACAATCGGGTATTTAGTCTAGTGAACATGCTTTATTTGACACACCCCAATCCCATTTCGAATTTGGATGGTTAAGAAGTAAAGGGATGACAATAGGTAGTTGGTAGCGGCTACTGAAGATAATTTTTTGCTAGGCTATTTCTTTTATATTACTAAACAATCGATTTTCTTGTTTCTTGAGTCAAAAATTATTCTTTTTATTGCTTTTTTACTTTAGTAAAAATGTTAATATCTTTAGGAGAGTAAAATAGGAATTCTCTTCTTTAATATTTTTTGCTAACTTAATTTAGATTTCATTATCTATTGGATTAATTAATCTATTAAATGTTTAAAAAAATTAAACCTATTATAACCAAATCCTAATCTTAGACTTAGCTACTGATTTGGTTAAACATTATCTAATTTTGTTTGATCCAAGTCATTTTTTTTAATTCTTGTGATGCTATGCTATTCGACAGACATAAATATAAATAATATTTATTTGGGATGATTGTAGATCGACTATTCTTATTATTTTCAATTTGTATATATTATGATTGTAAATAACCCCCCCCTCTTAGAGAGAGGAAGGGGGATATAAATTGAACTAATTTCAAACGTTTGCTAAAAACTAAGCGTTTACAGATGGAGCTTCTACTGAAGCTAAATCTAGAGGGAAGTTGTGAGCGTTACGTTCGTGCATTACTTCCATACCTAAGTTAGCACGGTTGATAATGTCAGCCCAAGTGTTGATTACACGACCTTGAGAATCTACTACTGATTGGTTGAAGTTGAAACCATTTAAGTTGAAAGCCATAGTTGAAATACCCATAGCAGTAAACCAAATACCTACAACTGGCCAAGCAGCTAAGAAGAAGTGTAATGAACGAGAGTTGTTGAATGAAGCGTATTGGAAGATTAAACGACCAAAGTAACCGTGAGCAGCTACGATGTTGTAAGTTTCTTCTTCTTGACCAAATTTGTAACCAGCGTTAGCAGATTCATTTTCAGTAGTTTCACGGATTAAAGATGAAGTTACTAATGAACCGTGCATAGCTGAGAATAATGAACCACCAAATACACCAGCAACACCTAACATGTGGAATGGGTGCATTAAAATGTTATGCTCAGCTTGGAATACGATCATGAAGTTGAAAGTACCAGAAATACCTAAAGGCATACCATCAGAGAATGAACCTTGACCGATTGGGTAGATGATGAATACTGCAGTTGCTGCCATTACTGGAGCAGAATAAGCTACAGCGATCCAAGGACGCATACCTAAACGGAAAGATAATTCCCATTCACGACCCATGTATGCACATACACCAATAAAGAAGTGACAAACGATTAATTGGTAAGGACCACCGTTGTATAACCACTCATCTAAAGATGCTGCTTCCCAAATTGGGTAAAAGTGTAAACCGATTGCGTTTGAAGTTGGAACTACAGCACCAGTGATGATGTTGTTACCGTATAATAAAGAACCAGAAACTGGCTCACGGATACCATCAATATCAACTGGAGGAGCTGCTACGAATGCGATAATGAAAACAGAAATAGCTGTTAATAAAGTAGGGATCATTAAAACACCGAACCAACCAATGTATAAACGGTTTTCAGTTGAAGTAACCCACGCGCAGAAACGAGCCCACATTGAGTTAGCTGATTTGTTTTGAGATAAAATTGCTGTCATATTTTAGTTTGTTTATTAAAAAAGTTAATTTTTTTCCCAGAAAATAACTTATAAATAAATTTATTCAATCTGTTAATAATATTATATTAACAGTTACTAAATAATGTCAACCAGAAGCAAATAGAATTAAGAAAAAATAATCTATTTTAGTTGACATTTTATTAAATCAATACTGCGAGATATGTATTTTCCAGAATTGGCTTTGAAGTCATCATCTCTAAAAAGAACTTTTTCGTTGATGAAGTTAAGAAAGTAAATGTTTCTTTCTTTCTTATTGAAATATTTCAAACTCTACTCTCAAATATTAAAGGATCGATTAGAATCAATCACTTGAAAAGAATGCAAGCGGTATGAATTCAAAAGCCTTGTTTACATTTCAAAATTAGTGATTTTGATAACGTACCCCTGCCTGGATTCGAACCAGGAATTCCAACTTAGAAGGTTCTTGTGATATCCCTTTCACCACAGAGGCTAAATTTTTATATTTTGGGCCGAACTGGATTCGAACCAGTGTAGGCTTAGCCAGCGGAGTTACAATCCGCCCCCATTAACCACTCGGGCATCGACCCCTTGACTTTGAATAAAATCAAACGTCAAAAAACAAAAATAGACTTAAATACGCCTATCTAGTATTATATATATAAATCGGAGAAAATCAAGTCCAAGTCTCGTTTTTCGATTTTATTACCAAGACTCAATCTTAGATTTTACAACTATCAAAACTAATGATTCTCTTTTCGAGTATCTATTACCCATAATACTTAGTAAATGGGTAATAGATACTCGAAAAGAGAAATCTACCATAGACCCAACCGGACTCGAACCGATGACCTATTGCTTGTAAGGCAATCACTCTACCAACTGAGTTATGGATCTTTTTTTTTCTACTATACAAATATATTTATATAGTAGAATTATAACTAATGAATTGAATTTTGTCAAAAAAAACAAATTTATAAAAACGTATTAATCCATATCTTTACCACTTGGATTACGTCCGGGATCATTTGAGAGGAACCCAAAAATAAATAAGGAAACAAAAAATGTTACAACGGTATAAACAAAAATCTTTAGTGTTAACATCTTAAATAATAATGTACGATTGTGATAGGCTACCTTTTAATAAATATTATAGCATAAAGTAAAACTAAATAGAAAATTTGACAACAAAAAAAATTTGAGTATTCTTATTAAATTAAGCGGGTATGATGTAAAGGTAGCGTCTTAGCCTTCCAAGCTAAAGGTAGGGGTTCGATTCCCCTTACCCGCTTAAAAAAAGTTATTAAATCTATAACTTACTTTTTCTACTTGTACTTTGTTTGTACAAGTAGAAAAAGTAAGTTATAGTTGTGATGATTTCCAGCTCATTGTTACATCATCTAAAATAACTGATGAGTTATAAATTTCTAAGATAATAACTAAAAATACAGCAAAAAGACCCATAAAAATTGCCATTAATGGGGTTGTACCCCACCCTGGCGCTACCTTTCCATATTCTGAATTTAATGGTTTTAATAAATTTCCTAATTGCGTAGACATTGCTGTGTTTACAGGTGAATTATTTGAAGATTTTGATGTTCCTGTTGCCATAATTTATAAACGTAGGACAAATTTTTTACTTTCTTGAATTTTTAAGCCAAAAACTATGGGACTTATGATATAATAATAATAGAATTTTATGAATTCAATTGATAAAATAATAATTACCAATAGTTAGTTTCGTACATCTATTGAAGTTAAATAAAACGATTTTAGAAAATTATTTATGGAAAGTCCTGCTTTTTTTTTTACTGTATTTTTATGGTGTTTACTTTTAAGCATAACAGGTTATTCAGTTTATGTTGGTTTTGGTCCTCCCTCGAAAGATCTACGCGATCCATTTGAAGAACATGAAGACTAATAGAGATAACCTACATTAGTATTTTAATTGTTGTGAATTGGCCTACTAGCCAATTCACAACAATTTTGATAGTAATAAGTGTTTAATTTTACTTAATTATTTTGCAATACGAGGAGGTTCTCTAAAAAAAATTGCAAAAAAAATAATTCCTAAAGTCCCAACAAGTAAAAATGTGTATACAAGAGCTTCCATAATAAATTTAAAAAAATTGATATAATTAAACTAAATGATTGGTTTGATTTTCGTAAAATAGAAAAAAATTAGACAGATTGACGGCGAGTTGTTGTATCTCCTAATTTTTGGAATGCACCAAATTCTACTTGTTCATCTAAATCTGGGTCAATTCCAGCAAAAACATCACGGAAGATTGTACGTGCCCCATGCCAAATATGGCCAAAAAAGAATAGTAAAGCAAAAGATAAATGACCAAATGTAAACCACCCACGTGGGCTACTACGGAAAACCCCGTCAGATTGTAAAGTAGCACGATCGAACTCAAAAATTTCTCCTAATTGAGCACGACGGGCATACTTTTTAACGGTTGCTGGATCAGTAAATTTAACACCATCTAATTCACCCCCATAAAAAGTAACTGAAACACCTACCTGTTCAATACTGTATTTTGATTCCGCACGTCTAAACGGAACATCAGCACGAACAATTCCATCCTTTGTTCCAACAAGAACAACAGGAAAAGTTTCAAAAAAGGTTGGCATACGTCGAACTGATAATTCAATGCCATCTAAATCTTGGAACGCAGCATGTCCTAACCATCCTACAGCAATTCCATCCCCACTATTCATTGCTCCAGTACGGAATAAACCACCTTTAGCTGGATTATTTCCAATATAATCATAAAATGCTAATTTTTCAGGAATTTGTAACCAAGCTTCTGATAAAGATTTCCCTTCGGATAAACTTTTTTCGACACGTTTTGTAATTTCTTCTTGAAAATATCCTTGATCCCATTGATAACGCGTTGGCCCAAATAATTCAATTGGCGTGGCCGCACAACCATACCACATTGTTCCGGCAACAACAAAAGCGGCCCAAAAAACAGCAGCAATACTACTTGATAGCACGGTTTCAATATTTCCCATACGAAGCCCATTATATAAACGTTGAGGTGGACGAACACATAAATGGAATAATCCGGCAATAATACCTAAAATTCCCGCAGCAATATGGTGAGAAGCAATTCCACCGGGATTATATGGATCAAAACCATCCGCTCCCCAGGCAGGCGATACTGGCTGAACACTTCCGGTTAACCCATACGGGTCTGAAACCCAGATACCTGGCCCAAATAACCCTGTAACATGAAAGGCTCCAAAACCAAAACATAATAACCCAGATAAAAATAAATGAATCCCAAAAATTTTTGGTAAGTCTAAGGCGGGGTTACCAGTTCTTGGATCACGGAATAATTCTAAATCCCAAAAAACCCAGTGCCAAATAGCTGCCCCAAAAAGAGCCCCAGATAAAACAATATGTGCTGCGGCAACACCTTCATAACTCCAAATTCCTGGATTGGAAGCTGTTTCGCCGCTAATAGTCCAACCACCCCATGATTGAGTAATCCCTAATCTTGTCATAAATGGTAATACAAACATACCTTGACGCCACATAGGGTTTAAAACTGGATCTGATGGGTCAAAAACAGCAAGTTCATAAAATGCCATAGAGCCTGCCCATCCAGAAACTAAAGATGTGTGCATTAAATGTACAGCAATTAGCCGACCTGGGTCATTTAAAACAACAGTGTGAACACGATACCACGGTAATCCCATAATAATTTAAAAATCGAATAAACTATTTACTTTCTTTTTATTTTTTATTTATGTAAATTATAGCATAGAAAGTATTAATTTCAAATTTTTTTATGCTATAATTTTATTATATCTAAAAAAAAAATTATCAAAAATTTGTAAAATAAAGGAGTTTCAATTCATGCCAATTGGTGTACCAAAAGTCCCTTTTCGTTTACCGGGAGAACCGACTGCTCAATGGATCGATTTATACAATCGACTATATCGGGAACGTGTTTTATTCCTGTGTCAGGATTTGGATGATGAATTAACAAATCAATTAATTGGGATTATGTTATTTTTAAATGCTGAAGAAAAATCAAAAGGATTATATCTTTATATTAACTCTCCAGGCGGATCTGTAACATGCGGGATTGCTCTTTATGACACAATGAATTATGTTAAAGCAGAGGTAACAACGATTTGTGTTGGAACAGCTGCTTCCATGGCATCTTTTATTCTTGCCGGTGGCAGTATTGGAAAACGTATTGCTTTACCACATTCACGAATTATGATTCATCAACCAGAAGGTGGAAGTCAAGGACAAGCATCTGAAGTATTATCAGAATGTGAAGAAGTTTTACGAATTCGCCACCAAGTAGGAAGAATTTATGCTCAACGCACAACCCAACCGTTAAGTAAAATTTCACGTGATATGGACCGTGATCAATTTTTATCAGCTAAAGAAGCAAAAATTTATGGTTTAGTTGACCAAGTAGCTGTTGATGTAAAATGGGGGACAAATTAAAATTTTTTAAAGGTATTTGGTCTCGTTTTTATTAGGATCTATTTTTAATAGTCAATTAAAATATTTTCCATCAAAAACAGGTGGAAAGTATTTTAGTTTAAAGGCGGTACTCAGATTCGAACTGAGGAATAAAGGATTTGCAATCCTCTGCCTTACCACTTGGCCATACCGCCGAACTTATATATGTATTTATTATAGTTTATTTATAGTAATTTGTCTATAGAAAATTTATTGACTACTATTAAATAGTACATAGTATTTAATAAAACCTTAATCAATTAAGGATTATTTTTGTTATTAAAAATAAAAAAAATAAACACAACTAGTTCCAAAAATTTTAAATTTATAAAAAAGATCCAAAAAGAAAAAAAATTATTTATAACGGTAAGTCGAAATGTATTAATTCATCCCTTGATTTAGTAATAGTGACAAATTTATTTAATAATATTGTAACAAAAAAAATGTTAAATATAGTAAAACTGTTTAACTTTTTAACACCTTATTCAAATAAAATTCCGATTCTTTTGAATTCAATCAGAGTATCAAAAATACAAATTCAAAGTTGAACATTTGTGATGGGTAAATATCATATCTTTAAAACTCTGAACATAATTCGAAGAAAATTTAGGTTTAAAGATCATTATTTAGCTGAGCAACAATAAAAATTCAATAAATTCATTTTGCTTTACGGTTCAAATAATTTTATTTTTCAATTACACGTAAGTTTACATTAATTGAAACTGCCCAACTTTTGTTTAACAGCAAGAATTTATTAATTTATCATTTCAAGTTACAAATTTTATTTATACGAACAACAATATGTCTTTATTTAATGCCCCTGATTTTATTGAAACTCAACGAATTAGTTTTTTACGGCTAATTAAAGATGGTATTCCTTCTGAACTGGAAAAACACAATCCAATTGACCTGGTTATTGAAAAAGGTTGGCCAGAATGGCACCGTCGTTTTAAAATGCAGTTAATTGAAGAAAACTGGGTACCTTTTTTTTTTAAAAAAGTGTCGTATCGGACATCGAAGACTGCTGGATCATCACGTATTTTGTATAACTCGACGAATTCGATTTTGCTGTCAAACATTGATGTCTTAAAAAGCGAATTACATCAGTTAAACACTACAAGACAAATTTCAATTCATCGAAAATCAAGTTATATTGATCAAACTAATTATTTTTACTCAAGTCGGGAAAGTCGAATCAAACGTTATTGTCATAAAGATAATACTTATGCGTTTTCAATTTTTTTTAATACAAAAAATTTTCACTTAACACCCCCTCTAACTTCAGCCCGTACATGTCTCTTAACAGGACAAACTTATGGTACTTTAATGAAAGTCCCAATAGAATTAAAAGATGATTTACAAAAACGATTAGTTAAGGATTTTATTACACTTGGGAAGTTACCTCTTATGACAAACCGGGGTCATTTTATTATCAATGGAAGTCCAAGGGTTATCCTGCATCAGTTAGTCCGTAGTCCTGGTGTTTATTTTCATAAAACCGATAAAGGTAGTTATGCTGATATTATTTGTAATCGTGGCGCCTGGGTTCGAATTGAAGTCGATAAAAAAGATTTAATGTGGTTACGGATGCGAAATACCCCAAAAATCCCAATGTTAATTTTTATTCAAGCATTAGGGGTGGAACACCCATTAATTCTTTCCAAACTCAAACGAACTGTTTTTACACCAATGCGCGCAACCCGTCGAAGCTCACGCAAACCTCTTCCATTAGGAAATATATCTATTGATCAATGGATGCATTATTTAAAAGATGATTTACTAAAACAAAAAATTTTAAAAAAAGGAACGGGAACTATCCCTAACGCTAATAAATCTTTTGTGTGGTCATTGACAGATGGTCAACTCATTAATGTTAAAAATTATTTTAAAGGACCCGAAGCAAAAGAAAACGATTACCGTTTAAAAACGACCCTTCGTAATCAAAAAAAAATAAAAAATTTCATTCACCCATTAAGCGCAAAGGGGAAACGTCTAGCTTTAAAAGAGAAACGAGCCTGTGAAAAAATGGCACGCGTTGGGTTTCCGTTTTCGCGCTATGCTAGGTTATTATTTAATTATCTTTTAATCGATAATAACGAAGTTTCTTTAAAAAAAGAAAAATATAATCAAGTCAAATATACAGCAAACCATTTACATGTTGCTTTTATGTTTTTAGAATCCAAATTAGACATTAAGGTTTATGATTTAAGCGAAGTTGGTCGATATCAATTAAATAAAAAGTTAGGTTTAACTATTCCACTATCAAAACAAACTTTAACACTTGAGGACTTTATTTGTATTCTTAATTATTTAAGTTTAATAAATATTGGTTCCTTACCAAGCGATAATATTGATGATTTAAAAAATCGACGTGTTCGATCATCTGGTGAATTAATTCAAAATCAGATTGCAACAAGTCTAATAGCCCTGCGTAAATTAGGCGAAAGGGAACGGGATCCAAAACCTTTTGAAAAAGTTTTTAATAAAACGAAACCAGTGTCATATATTTTTAAAACCAAACCTATTGAAAATACATTACGCCAATTTTTTAATGTTAACCCATTATCTCAGTTTTTAGACCAAATCAATTCACTTGCTGAAATAACTCATAAACGTCGGCTTAGTTCATTAGGTCAAGGTGGAATTACACAAGAAACGGCTGGAATGAAAATTCGTAGTATCCACCCAAGTCATTACGGTCGAATTTGCCCTATTGAAACGCCTGAAGGGCAAAATGCAGGTTTGGTTAATTCCTTAGCAACCTATGCACGAATAAATAAATATGGGTTTATCGAAACCCCATTTTATTCTGTAATAAATGGACAAGTACAAAAAAACCAACAAATTTTATATTTAACCGCTGCCCAAGACGAGAATGTAGCAATAGCTCCCCCAGATCTAAAAGTGGATAAATTTTCCTTTTTAAAAAATAGAAACCCACCAACTAAACTTGGGGCGGAGTTTGGAAAATTATCTAAAGATGGGGTTGATTTTTTTAGTGTTTCCCGAATCCAATTGATTTCAATAGCCACGTCATTAATCCCATTTTTAGAACATAATGATGCAAACCGTGCTTTAATGGGATCAAATATGCAAAGGCAGGCAGTTCCTCTGGTTAAGCCGGAACGTCCAGTTGTTGGAACGGGCTTAGAAGGCCGTGTCCTAAGTGACTCTGGCTATAGTATTCAAGCAAGAGAAAGTGGTATTGTCACCTATATAAGTTCCGAAAAAATTAAAATTTTTAGTTTTTTTAGTAATAAAAAACTAAAGGTTAAACTAACATTTCAAGATTTAATTCTTCGCAATAAATACCTTAAGTTGAAACAAAAATATTTTACTTATTTTCAAACAAATTTAACCCATACTCAAGAGTTTTTGACTTTAAAAACTCATTTTTTTTATATAAAAAAGCAATATAAATTTTTCCAAAATAAATATTTATATTTTTCCAAAAACGAGAGAAATGAAATTAAACAGTACACCGACTTTCATTCCGGAGTCATCACATATTATTTACAACGATTTGATCGATCAAACCAAAATACATATCAAAACCAACGACCACTTGTTTCTGAAGGACAGTGGGTGGCAAAAGGGGCTTGTTTAGTCGATTGCTCGAGTAGTGCCTACGGAAGCTTAGCCGTTGGTAAAAATATTTTGGTGGCCTATTTACCCTGGGAAGGTTACAATTTTGAAGATGCAATTTTAGTTAGTGAAAGATTAGTCTATGATGATCTTTTTACATCACTGCATGTTATTAAATATGAAACAAGTGCTTCTGATACTGAATTTGGGATAGAAAAAATTGTTTCAGCCACGAAAATTAAAGGCGAACCAAAAAATTTTGAAAATTTAAACCATTTAGATAAAAATGGTATTGTAAAACTTGGTTCTTGGGTTAAAGAAGGTCAGATCCTAGTTCGAAAATTAAGTCCGGTTGGTAAAACAACAATGAAAGCTCACAAAAAATTTTTGTATGTAATTTTTGAAGAAGATTTACCTACTTTAAAAGACACGAGTTTGCGAGTAGCTAAAGGAGTTGAAGGGAGAGTTATTCAACTAAAAATAAAAAGACACGCGAAAAATAATATTGACCAAGTTACGATTTGGATTACTGAAAAAAAATGGCTTCAAGTTGGGGATAAAATGGCAGGACGGCATGGGAATAAAGGGATTGTATCTAAAATTATTCCGCGCCAAGATATGCCATATTTACCTGATGGCACACCTATTGATATGGTTTTAAATCCACTGGGGGTTCCTTCCCGAATGAATGTCGGTCAAATTTATGAATGCTTATTAGGGCTAGCTGGAAAATACCTAAATCAAACGTATAATATTATTCCATTTGATGAAATTTCCGGTCCTCAATCATCTCGAAGTATTGTCTATTCAAAATTATATGAGGCTAGCCAAAAAGTAAAAAAAAATTGGTTATTTCAACCCCAAAACCCGGGAAAAATGCGGGTTTTTGATGGTCGAACAGGTTTAGCTTTTGATCAATCAGTAACGATTGGACAAGCTTATATGTTAAAACTTATTCATTTAGTTGACGAAAAAATCCATGCCCGCGCAACAGGCCCTTATACAATGGTTACACAGCAACCTTTACGTGGTCGTTCAAAAAAAGGAGGTCAGCGAATCGGTGAAATGGAAGTTTGGGCAATCGAAGGTTTTGGTGCCGCCTATACACTTCAAGAACTTTTAACTTTTAAGTCTGACGATTTATATGGACGACAACAAGTTCTCAAAACCTTTTTTGAAAAAAAACCCATTAAAATAGGAAAACCAGAAGCTTTTAGAGTTTTAATACGTGAATTACAGGCATTATGTTTAAAAATTCAAATTTTTAATCATCCAATGCGTACACCCCAAACACATAACTGGCGGCCAAATCCAGTGGATTTAAATTCTCAAAATTTCAACCTTTATTAATTAATTACTCTATGAAAAAATCGCAAACATCAGGGATAAATGTTATTTTTGATGATTCTAATAAACCCAATGAAATATTAGAAATCAAATCAAAAATGCTCCGGAATAGACAAAAGGCAACTGTCTTTCGTAGAAAAAATAAAATAGCACAAATTCACATTACTTTACAATCGCCGGAAGACCAATTAAAACAATTTGCAAGAATTTTACCAAATGGATCAATAATTGGCCAAGTAACAAATTCAAAGACATTAAATTATAAAACTCTCCGTCCAGAACGGGGGGGACTTTTTTGTGAAAAAATCTTTGGGCCAATTACAACGAATGTGTGTGGCTGTGGCAAAAAGCAACCAGCTCCAAATATTAATTATTGTCCAACATGTGAAATCGAATATACTAGTTCCAGAGCCCGACGTTATCGAATTGGTTTTATAGAATTAGGAGTTCCGATGGCGCATATTTGGTATTTGAAGGGGCGACCATCATATATTAGTTTATTATTAGATATAAAACAAAAAGAAGCAGAAAAATTAGTTTATGGTGAATACTGGATTTTTAGAAATTTTACTTTAGAGTTTGAAAAGCGAATCCGACATTTACGAGCTGAATTTGACCAAGAAAATTATCGATTCCATAAACGAGGTTATTCAAAACCTGAATATACTAACCCATTTGAAAAAGACCCAAATACTGGTCAATATTATCCTCCATCAGTAAGGTTGCGCAATCGAATATTCCAACGGATTTATAAGGAATATCCATTTGATTTTTGGGTTCATTCTCCAATTTACCATAAGCAGAGGAATCCTCCAGGTGGTAGTGGGCTTCGTATTGTAAAGTCTTCTAGGCTAGATTCGACTTCAAAGAAACAAAATCCATTAGCGTACGCGCGAAAAGCGTATAGTTGGACAAAAAGTGCATTTTTTTTATCAAAGCCTTTCTATAGAACACCATTAGTACGTGATAGTTTAATTGGATATTATGATAAAGAAAAAGAATATAATCGCGAGAAAGCAAAAACAACTGAAGACCAAATCATTCGGTATCTTTTTCCTGATAGACGAAAAGTTTCGATTCAACCCCGCTGGAAATATAAAAAAGCGTTAAATAATTCCATGATTTACCACCAAAATTTTCGTTCACATTGTCTAATTATTGGGGGTGATGCATTTCGTCATCTTTTCTCGAAAATTGATGTTTCAAGAATGTATCAGTTATTATTTTTCAAAATGACGTTTGGTAGGTTAAGGATGCGTGCTATTGAAAATAAATTAAAACGAAAATCTGGGTTGGCGTTTAAAGATCTAAACAAAGAAACACTTTTATTTTATTTAAAGCAATCTGAAGTTGATGAATACCAATTACGAAAGAAATTTTATTCAACATTAGGGCGGAAATTAAAATTATTCAAAATTTTTTGGAGAACTGGAACACGCCCGGAATGGATGTTTATCTCATACCTACCAATCATTCCTCCTGATCTTCGTCCAATCTTAAAATTAAACAGTAATCAATTAGCAGTTTCTGATTTAAATCGATTATACCAATATGTTTTATTACGGAATAAAAATTTAAAAGGCATGCGTTTTTCGGTTTATAAACGTGCTTTAAACCTTGATTTTTCGATTAAAAATGGAATTCAAGTCTCTAAAATTGATTATGAATGCGATTTTCAAACTTACCAGTTTAGTTTAAAATTATTATCCTTTCATACAAACCAAGTTCAACGAGCATTAGATGCTCTGTTCGAAAATAATAAAGGTGGAAGTCAAGCAATTTGTGGCTTAAATGATAGGCCCTTAAAGTCATTATCAGAAATTCTAAAAGGGAAAACTGGCCGGTTCCGACAAAATTTATTAGGGAAACGAGTGGATTATTCAGGTCGATCCGTGATTGTTGTTGGCCCAACCTTAAAATTATATCAATGTGGCTTACCAAAGGAAATTGCATTGGAGCTTTTTCAACCTTTATTAATAAGAAAAATGATTCTTTTAAATTTATCAAAAACAATTATTGGCGCCAAAAAATTAATTCATCAAGACCATCCAATCATTTGGCATCTTTTAAATAATGTTATGACTAATTATCCGATATTATTAAATCGGGCGCCAACATTACATCGCTTAGGGTTTCAGGGGTTTTTACCAAAATTAGTTCGGGGGAAAGCGATTTTATTACACCCATTGGTTTGCCCTGCTTTTAATGCTGATTTTGATGGTGATCAAATGGGTGTTCATTTACCGATATCAATCGAAGCAAAAAGCGAAGCATGGTCCTTAATGTTAGCAACCCAAAATATTTTGTCACCGGCAACAGGTGAACCCATTTTAACTCCCAGTCAAGATATGGTGCTTGGATGCTATTATTCTACAACGATAAATTTAAAAACAAAGTTTACACAATCAACAAATTATTTTACAAGTATTGATGACGCCTATAAAACATATTTACACAAAAATTTACACCCTCATAAATTTGTTTGGCTACGTTGGAATGGGGTTTTTGAATCAAACCAATCGAAAAAGAAGATTAAAGAGATACGTTTAAAAATTTATCAAAAAAAATTGAATGAAAGTATTTATATTGCACCAAATGCTCACCAAACTTTTCAACCAAAAGCTTTTGCAAAAGGACCAATGCTTTTAACAGGTAGTTTAGTAAGCCAATATCTACGGACAACAATTGGCCGGATTATTATTAATAAATTATTCCAAGATGATATTATAAATTTTAAACGTAAATATACAAATTATTTTACAAAAACTAGAAATACAGTACTTGATATCCAAACACAAAAAGCCCCTAACAAACATAGTAATCTAATCCCCTCTTATTTTGGTTATTTATCATCTATTACTTTAGACCAAATTTCTAATATTACTCCTATGGATAAACTTAGTTAAGCCTTTGAAATTAAGTGAAATAAATTTATGAATTATATAACTGAAGAAATGAAACAAGGTCCATTTTTTGATTATTGTTTTGATAAAAATCGTTTAAAAAAATGGATTTCAAAACTATATGACGAAACAATTGGCACTGAAGATGTAACAATTATTAAATTTATCGAAAGTTTAAAAACCTTTGGGTTTAATGAAGCCACCAAAGCTGGAATTTCCATCGGGATTGATGATTTAAAAATCCCGCCGCAAAAACGGAAATTATTAAAAAAAGTAGAGTCTGGAACCCAATTAGCAAATGATGGTTTACAAAATAAAACGATCACCCCACTTGAAAATTTTCAGTTAACAATTGATTTATGGCATAAAACAAATGAAACGATCAAAAATGAAGTCGTAACAAATTTTGAATCGACAGATACATTAAATCCAGTGTACATGATGGCATTTTCCGGTGCTAGAGGAAATTTGTCTCAAGTGACACAATTATTGGGGATGCGTGGCTTTATGTCTGACCCTGAAGGACAAATTATTGATTTCCCGATCCGTAGTAATTTTCGCGAAGGGTTAACATTAACTGAATATATTATTTCTTGTTATGGGGCTCGAAAAGGATTAGTTGATACGGCTTTACGTACTGCTGATGCGGGATATTTAACACGACGACTTGTAGATGTGGCTCATACTTTAGTCATAACCGTTCATGATTGTAATCCAAAAAATCCAACTTGGCTTTCAGCAATTAAAGAAAATAATAAAATTATTTACTCATTAGAAGATCGTTTGGTTGGCCGGGTTTTGGCCGATAATATAAGTATTAATTATTTAGATAAAGAAAAAAATAAAATAGTTAAAGAAGTGTGGCCCTACTTTAAAAAATATAAACAATTAAGTCATTTAGATGCCAAATTATTAGGGTCGTGTTTTAAATTTGTTCGTGTTCGCTCCCCATTATCATGTATTCAACGGCACTCATTATGCCAATTATGTTATGGTTGGACCTTACCTCATTCCCATTTAGCTCCTCTCGGAGAAGCTGTTGGGATTATTGCTGCTCAATCGATTGGAGAACCGGGCACCCAATTAACAATGCGAACCTTTCATACGGGTGGTGTTTTTTCCGGAGCTTTATCTGACGAAATTTTAGCCCCATATTCAGGTATTATTGAATATGACCGAGCTGTCATTGGGGCAATGTTTAGATTATCAAATGGAAAATTAGGGTTCTTAATTCAAGAACCCGTCACAATTCAAATTAAACCTCCTCAAAACCAAAGTTTGATTCAACCTTTTTTTGAAATGGATTTACCTCCTAATTCGGTTTTATTTTTGAAAAATTCTGAAAAAGTTCAACAAAATCAATTATTATTAGAATTACCAAAGGAAAAAGATGATGAAAATGAAACCCTTTTGAATGAGTATAGTTATTATTCTAAAACTTCTGGATTATTAAAATTAGAAGAATCTCATTTAAAACCATCCTTAAATTTATTACCGTTTAAAAACTATAAAAATAAACGGTTACGTGGACTTAAAAATACATTAAAAAAAGAGCAGAAAGATTTAATTCAAAAACAAAAACTTGGGTTTGCTTATTTACCTATGCAAGAGCAAAACCAAAAATATAATTCAGTGAAAATATATCATGGGGAAATTTGTTATGCTACAACGTTAACAACCTTACCCAAAGTTGGGGATATTGTTAATCAGAACTCTTTAGTCGCATTATCGGAATTTACTCATATTACAGAAACAACCTTAACAAACTCGATAGACTATAATAAATTTAAGGCTAATAAAATTTTAAAACATCATGCCAATTCTTTTCTAAACCTTAAATTAGAAAAAACAATCTTTAACTATAAATTTAATAATATTAGATATACGTTAAACAGTGGTTATCTTGTCAGTCATAAAAAAAAGTCGAAAATTTCTGTAAATATTCAAAGTTTAAAACAAAAGTCTCAGAATTTAGCTTTAAAAATACAATTAATTGCTAATCCTTTTTTAACCCAAACAAATGGCAAAATTTTATGGTCAGATAAATTATTGTCCCTAAAAGAACCATCTGATACTTCTTACTCTCTATCAAAACAATCACCTAACATATCAACTCTTGTATTTTGGCTAAGTGAACCAATATATTTAAATTATTTCATGACCCAAAAATCAAAAAAGATAAAACGAAAAAAATTTAAAAACTTGCCAAATAATTTCTTACTATCAAAACAAAAGTTTGGTTTGTCTAACTTATTAAAACAGGAGCCAAAAACGATTAACCAGTTATATTGGATAAAAAAAGAAGAAGTTTTTTCTTGGCATAAAACTAATCAAGGGTTATTTCAACCACAAATTGCAAAATTCGATGGAATAATTAAATATGAAAATAAGCAAATCGATTTGGATAATAAAAAATCAAGGAACGCTTTCAACGTAACCCGTTTAAAAACTGGTTGGCCATATCTAATCTCTAATGCTTATTACCAAAAAGATTTCCACCAAAAAATTAAATTGATTGGGGATAATTTAATCCATGATATTTATAGTGAAAGTAAAAACTTTGTCTGTGACTATTATTCATCAAAGTTTATTCCTCTTAATTTCAATTTGAATAGTTTAGAAAAATTAGCAAAAAAAGAAAATATTTTTATTAAAAATTTAAAATTGGAAACTCACAATGTAAATCTCTTAAAAAAAAAACACACCTGTTATTTGGTTTTATTTCGTTCAACTCATGAATTTAACTTTTGTTCTTTTCAAGAACAAATGAAAAAGTTTCAATTTAATTGGATTAAAAATGATCTTTTTAAATCGTTTAAACAATATCAATATTTAGAAAAAGATCATTTTTCTAAAACCAAATTTTTTTTCTTGAAAAATATTTTGACTCAATTAAATCGGCAGTCCACGCTTTTGACAAAGCCATCAGAATTAGGAAATTGGGTTTGTAGGTTCGAGCAAAAATTTTTTTTTATTAATGCAATACTCTTAAGCCAAGGTTCACAAGCAACAAAACATAAATTTTTCAGTCGCGAAAAAAAAATTAGCCCAAAAATTTTAGCACACCTAAATCTTAGTATCCGGCCGAATTCCTTTTTTTCTAATACACACGAATCTTTTACCTTAAATAATATCTTTTCTCAAACTTACCAATCAGGTTTAGTAGCATATATTAACACTGATCCGTTTTTTAGTACAAATTTACATTCGCCAAATGTAATTTATCTAGCAAAAAAAAATTTGATAATCCCAAGTCAATCGCCAATCCTTAAAAACTGTTTTTTCAGTAAGTTTAACGGCGAAATTTTTAATCAATCAATGGAAAAGTATGTGGATCTAAGCCCCGAATATAATTTTCAAAGCCAACCAACTTTTAAATCTAGTCCAGGGGCTCTTATATTAACATCAGGGAGTAGTTTTAGTTTTAAGTTAAAAACGGAAAATCGGCAGTATCAAATTGGAAATGAAATCTATCGCGGTGTAAACCTTGGTGGTTTGAAAACTTCTAAACGAACTGGCCAAATAATTTATTTAACAAAAGAAATGATTAAATGCCAAGCAATTGATCAATTTATTATGTCAACAAATTCAAAATTTTTTTGTAGAAATGATCAATTAATTTTAAAAAATACCCGCTTATATACTGATTTTTATCCCCGTTTACAAATGGGAGATATTGTTCAAGGAATCCCAAAAATTGAAGAATTTTTTGAAGCTCGTCGGTCTAAAAAGGGATTGCCATTCGAGGGAAACCTACATAACCGTTTAAAAGAAAGGTTTAACTTTTATTATCAATATTGTGGTTACCCTCTTCCAATTGCTGACCGCAGAAGTATTACTGATATCCAAACTTATATTATTGGGTCAATTTTTAAGTTATATAGTTCGCAAGGTATTAATATTTCTGATAAACATCTTGAATTGATTGTACGTCAAATGACTTCAAAGGTGAAAGTTACCGAATATTTTTATGGAACAAATTGGTTTGAAATTGCCGTGCTTCAATCCCAACCAATTGTGAACGAATATTATTCAAGATATATTATTGAAAAAATTTATCGTAGCCTAATTCGTGCAATTCCATCTGTTTGGAAAAAAACCCATCTTTTTAGGTATGTTTTTCATTATGAACCAATAATTTTTGGAATTACACAAGCGAGTTTAGATAGTTTTGGGTTTATTTCAGCAGCTAGTTTCCAAGAAACTACAAAGATTTTAACCCAAAGTTCTATTCTACAAAAAACAGATTATTTAAAGGGATTAAAAGAAAATGTTGTTTTAGGGCATTTAATTCCGGCGGGAACAGCACTACAAACGACATTAAAAGTTGGTACATCGAAACCCCTTTTTAAAAGACAACAATTCAAAACTAAATTTTCAAAATTATTAATTAATCGTTGTAAATTAGAATCGCAGTTAAAATATCAATCAGGTTCATATTCTTGTCATTATTCTTATAAAAAAGCATATAAATATACAAATCCTATTTTATATTTATTTTTATATGTTTATTGTGTGTATTATGATCAACCACGCGTTTTATAATTAAAAAGGAGACGACGTTTCAAAAACAACTTATAATAAAATATGCTTAATCAACAATTATAGCTGCTCAAGAAGTTAAATAACATTTTTTTACTGAAATTAGTTTTATGTGCTTTTTTTATGAGAATACTTTAATTGAGACCAATTAATTTGGGTACATTTCAAATTTTTCTTATTAGCAAATATTCGAAACAAATATTTTATTGATTAAACGCACAATTAATATCTAGGATAGCTTAATAAGCTTACAAATTTTTTTATACCAAATGGATATTAAATAGATTTAATAAAAAAAACTAGAATTAACAAAATTTTTCCTTATAATTAAATATATAAAAATACGTTAATTTTTTAACAAATTGATTATTGATAATAATTTATAAAAAATTTTATGACAACAACTTTAAGTTTGACCCCTAAACAAGCAATTAAAAAAATGGTTTGTGCGGGCATGCATTTTGGCCACCAAACAAAAAATTGGAACCCTAAAATGGACCCATATATTTATACAGCTAGAAATGGGATTCATATTATTGATCTCATCCAAACTTATACTCAATTTAAAAAAGTTTGTTCTTTTTTAATTAGTTCGGCAACCCAGGGTAAAACCTTTTTATTTGTTGGAACAAAAAAACAAGGAGCACGGTTAATTGCTAAAGCAGCAAAACGTTGCGATTCGTATTATGTAAACCAGCGTTGGTTAGGGGGAATGTTAACAAACTGGAAAACAATTAAAACGTCTCTTGATAAATTAATTGAATTAGAAAAACAAGAATTGAATGGAGAATTTTTGAACTATTCAAAAAAAGAGGCAGCTAATTTAATTAAAGAAAAAGAACGTTTACAGAAATATTTAGGCGGTCTAAAAGGAATGAAAAAATTACCCGATGTCGTTATTATTGTTGGACAAACAGAAGAAATTCATGCAGTTTATGAATGTAAAAAGTTAGGGATTACAAGTGTTACCATTTTGGATACCGATTGTGATCCTTCCTTAGCTGATTTATTTATTTCCGCAAATGATGACTCAATTGCTTCGCTACAATTTCTCTTGACAGGGTTTTTAGAAGCTATTCAAAAAGGGAAAACAAAATTAACTGAAAAACAAAGTCTGACTAATAATTAAGGAACAATATATTAATTACAAAAAAGTACGAGTAATATTAATTGTAGCTTATTTATTAGTTTAAGTCGAGCTCACTTAAATATTTGGATCCAACTAAATAAACAGTAGTTATCGGGGATATTATTTTAGATACATTTTTCTTTATGGTGAGTATTAACGAATTTATATTTTATAACTAATGATATGTATATTTTTACAAGGTTTAATTTTTGTTTTATTTAACCTTCTTTATTTTTATATATTGAACAAGATCAAATTAGTTAAACTATACTGTTTCATTCAAAATTGAATGAAACAGTATAGTTTAACTAATTTGATCTTGTTCAATATATAAAAATAAAGAAGCCATTGCAATTGCCGGGAAGACTAAACCTACTAAGGGGACAAAAATTGAGGGTAACATTGTTGCCATATTCGAATTTCTCCTTAAAAAACAATTAATTTAATTTATTATAAATTAATTTTTTATAAAGTGGAAGTATTTTCAATGATTTTAATTTCTAAAATTAATTTACTTTATAATAAATTAAATAATTTTTATTCACTAAACTAGTTATGTCTATTTTTCCATGGAGTGCTGAACAAAATAAAATTCAATTATTAATTCGGAATAAAATCTCACCAATTATTTCAACAAAAAATACAAATTTATGGGTTCGCTGCACTAAATGCGATATTATTTTATATGTGAAACATTTAAAAGACAATCACCAAATATGTTTTAGTTGCGATCATCATTTACAAATGAATAGTCAAGAACGCATTGATTCCTTATTAGATTATGGGACATGGCATCCACTTAATGAATTTATTTCTCCTGGTGATTTATTACAAGGAAATTCCTATTTTAGTTATACCGAACGATTAAAAAAATTTCAAGAAAATACAGGTCTTCAAGATGGGATCCAAACCGGTAATGGTTTACTTAATGGTATCCCAATTGCCTTAGGAATTTTAGATTTGTATTTCTTAAATGGGACAGTAAGTTCGGTATCAGGCGAAAAGTTAACACGACTTATTGAATATGCTATTCAAGAAGGGTTACCCTTAATTCTTATTTCGTCATCCGGTGGTTCACGAATGGAGGAAGGAAGTGTCAGTTTAATGCAAATGGCGAAAATTTCTTCTGCTCTTAAATTATATCAATCTTGCGGTAATTTACTTTACCTTTCCATTTTAACTTCTCCTACAACTGGTGGGAGTACTGCCAGTTTTAGTATGTTAGGGGACCTAACTTTATCCGAACCAAAAGCTTTAATTGGCTTTGCTGGTCAACGATTAATACGACAAAATGAAGTAGAAAAATTACCGAACTTATTCCAGACAGCTGAATATTTATTAGACCATGGATTTATTGATCTTATTGTTTCCCGTTTTTATTTAAAAGAGGCTATTACGCAAATTTTGAATTTATATAAAACACCGCTTTTTCCAAATTTATCTAAGTCTTCTTTTCGGATCCAAAAAAAATTATTTCTTATTGATGAAGAAAAAATTCGGCGAAATTTATATTAATAAAGGCTTTGGAACTGGTGGGAATTGAACCCACGTCCATTAAAAAAAGTTTATGTTAACTGAAGCAAAAAAATATAAAGATTAAAATTTATTGATTAAAAAATAGGTCAATTTAAGCAGCGACAGCTACTGGTTGACGAAACAGATTAAGAATATTATTAGCTATTAAAAAAAACTAGAGAGAAGAGTTTATTTTTTTAAATCTTTAAAAATACTTTTTTAATTTTAATGTCGATTCCATTTCAGTCCCAAAATATAAATTTCTAGGCAAAAAACCGCCTAGAAATTTATATTTATTTAATAGTATTTATTGTTTGTTGGTCAATTTAGTTTTTTAGAGACTGAAAGATTATAAAGTATCAACAGTATCAAATTCAAATTTAATTTCTTTCCAAACTTCACATGCTGCTGCTAATTCAGGACTCCATTTACAAGCTGTACGGATGATGTCTCCACCTTCACGTGCTAAGTTACGGCCTTCATTACGAGCTTGAGTACAAGCTTCTAAAGCAACACGGTTAGCTACGGCACCTGGGGCGTTCCCCCATGGGTGGCCTAAAGTTCCACCACCAAATTGTAAACATGCATCGTCACCAAAAATCTCAACCAACGCTGGCATATGCCAAACATGAATACCACCTGAAGCTACTGGCATTACACCTGGTAAGCCACCCCAATCTTGAGTGAAATAAATACCACGTGAACGGTCTTTTTCAACATAAGCATCACGCATTAAATCAACAAATCCTAACGTTACTTCACGTTCACCTTCTAATTTACCTACAACAGTTCCGGAATGAAGATGATCTCCACCTGACATACGTAAAGCTTTCGCTAAAACACGGAAGTGCATCCCATGATTACGTTGACGATCAATAACAGCGTGCATTGCACGGTGAATATGTAATAGTAACCCATTATCACGACAGTAAATAGATAATGAAGTATTTGCTGTAAAACCACCAGTTAAGTAATCATGCATTACAATTGGTACACCAAACCCTGCAGCACATTCTGCACGTTTCATCATTTCTTCACAAGTCCCAGCCGTTACATTTAAGTAATGACCTTTAATTTCACCAGTTTCTGCTTGTGATTTGTAAATAGCTTCTGATACGAATAAAAAACGATCTCTCCAACGCATGAAAGCTTGTGAATTTACGTTTTCATCATCTTTAGTGAAATCTAGACCACCACGTAAACATTCGTAACAAGCACGCCCATAGTTTTTCGCTGAAAGGCCTAATTTTGGTTTAATAGTACACCCTAATAAACCACGACCATATTTGTTTAATTTGTCACGTTCTACTTGGATACCATGTGGTGCCCCTTGGAACGTTTTACAGTAAGCAACTGGAATACGTAAATCTTCTAAACGAAGGGAACGTAAAGCTTTAAAACCGAAAACGTTACCTACAATAGAAGTAAATAAATTTGTAACTGAACCTTCCTCAAATAAATCTAAAGGGTAAGCAATATAGAAAATATATTGGTTGTCTTCACCAGCTACCGGTTCGATGTCATAACAACGCCCTTTGTAACGATCTAAACTAGTTAAACCATCCGTCCATACAGTTGTCCAAGTCCCAGTTGATGATTCAGCTGCTACAGCTGCACCACACTCTTCAGGAGGAACACCGGGTTGCGGATTACAACGGAAAGCAGCCAGAATATCAGTATCTTTTACTTGGTAATCAGGAGTGTAATATGTTAAACGGTAGTCTTTTACACCAGCTTTGAAGCCAGTACCTGTTTTCGTTTCAGTTTGTGGAGCCATATTTATTAAATTTAATTAAAAAAGATTGTCCGATCATAAAATATGCCCGAAAATGATCTAGCGTCTTTTCGAAAAATTTTTGAAATACTATTATTAGGATATCATGGATTTATAATAAAAAATAGTAAATTTAATGAATTTTAAAATAAAAATTGATTTAAAATGATTCATAAAATTTGTTTATTTTATAAAATTTTGTAAAATTAAGATTAGAACATAAATTTATATGTATTTAAAAATATGATTATAAGGTTTGTTAAATAAAACCTAAAAAAACTCTTTAGGTATTGATTTTAACCAAAGAAAAATTAAATAGCTTTTGACTCCAATCCAAAAATTATGAGCGTTGCTACAGAAACAAAAAATATTGGCCGAATTAGCCAGATTATCGGCCCAGTTGTTGATGTTACGTTCCCAGCTGGGAATATGCCAAATATTTATAATTCCTTAACTATTGTTGGAAAAAATCAATCAGGCGAAGAAATTTCTGTTACTTGTGAAGTACAACAATTATTAGGCGATCATTGTGTTCGTGCCGTATCTATGAGTGCTACCGATGGTTTAATGCGTGGGATGGACGTTATTGATAATGGGGCGCCATTAACTGTTCCGGTTGGCAAACCCACATTAGGGCGTATCTTTAATGTTCTTGGTCAACCGGTTGATAACTTAGGCCCAGTAGATTCAACAGATGGATTAACAATTCACCGAACGGCTCCTGCATTTGTTGACTTAGATACAAAATTAGCGATTTTTGAAACAGGCATTAAAGTTGTCGATTTATTAGCTCCTTACCGCCGTGGCGGTAAAATTGGTTTATTTGGGGGTGCTGGAGTTGGCAAAACCGTTTTAATTATGGAACTTATTAACAATATTGCTAAAGCTCATGGCGGGGTTTCTGTATTTGGTGGTGTTGGAGAGCGTACTCGTGAAGGAAATGACCTTTATATGGAAATGAAAGAGTCGGGCGTAATTAAAGAATCCAATTTAACCGAATCTAAAGTTGCTTTAGTATACGGCCAAATGAATGAGCCACCAGGAGCCCGTATGCGTGTTGGTCTAACAGCATTAACAATGGCAGAATATTTTCGAGATATTAATAAACAAGATGTTTTATTATTTATTGATAATATTTTCCGTTTTGTACAAGCAGGGGCTGAAGTATCAGCGTTATTAGGCCGTATGCCATCAGCTGTAGGATATCAGCCAACACTAGCGACTGAAATGGGTGGTTTACAAGAACGTATTACTTCCACAAAAGATGGTTCAATTACCTCAATCCAAGCTGTATATGTACCAGCAGATGATTTAACAGACCCAGCCCCAGCTACAACATTCGCTCACTTAGATGCTACAACTGTATTATCACGAGGGTTAGCATCAAAAGGAATTTACCCAGCTGTAGATCCGTTAGATTCAACATCAACAATGCTACAACCATGGATTTTAGGTGAAGAACATTACTCATGTGCACAAAATGTAAAACAAACACTTCAACGATATAAAGAACTTCAAGATATTATTGCTATTTTAGGTTTAGATGAGTTATCTGAAGAAGACCGCCAAATTGTAGCTCGTGCTCGAAAAATTGAAAGATTTTTATCACAACCATTCTTTGTAGCCGAAGTTTTTACAGGCTCACCTGGCAAATATGTAAGTTTAGCAGAAACAATTCAAGGCTTTACTTTAATTTTAACAGGTGAATTAGATGATTTGCCAGAACAGGCATTTTACCTAGTAGGAAATATTGAGGAAGCTATTGAAAAAGCTGAAACTCTAAAATCAAAAAGTTAAGATAGAGATTTTTAATTTCTTGTTGAAATTTAAGTCATTATTTAGAAAAGGAAGATTTTATGAGCTTACAAATTTGTATTATGACGCCGGACCAAATTTTTTTTAATGAACCGGCAGACGAAATTATTTTACCAACGAATACTGGGCAAATGGGTGTATTAGCTAACCATGCCCCATTAATTTCGGCTTTAGATATTGGTGTCATGTTAATCCGGACACAAAATAATTGGCAATCATTAGCTTTAATGGGTGGGTTTGCTTTAATACAACAGAACCAAGTTACTATCTTAGTTAATGAAGCTGAATCAGCAAAATCTATTAGTAAAGATGAAGCTGAATTAGCATTCAATGAAGCAAAGCTTAAATTTGAAAAAGCAGAAGGACAAAAACAAAAGGTCGAAGCTAATTTTGCTTTTAAACGTGCTCGTGCCCGTTACCAGTTAGTAAAAGAGAAATAAAAGCTGAAACTGGAAATAAGAAGAGTTTGTTTTTATAAACAAATTAAAATTTACTAACTGAAAAAATACATAGGTTTCAGTTAGTAAATTTATTTAATTTTTAAAATTTATAAATTATGGCAAGATATAGAGGTCCTCGATTACGAATTATTCGACGATTAGGAGAATTACCAGGTCTAACAAATAAATCAACAATCCGTATGAATCCACCGGGTGAACATGGGTCAACAAAAAAACAAGGAAAACTGTCTCAATATGGTTTGAGACTCCAAGAAAAACAAAAATTACGTTATCATTTTGGTTTAACAGAAAAACAATTAATGAACTACGTCAAACAAGCTAAAGCAATGAAGGGGCCAACAGGTGAATTATTGCTAGCCTTGTTAGAAATGCGATTAGATAATATTATTTTTCGGTTAGGGTTTGTTCCAACAATTGCTGCCGCACGACAATTAATTAGTCATGGTCACATTTTAGTAAACCAACAAAAAGTTGACATTGCTAGTTATCAATGTCAGCCAAAAGACATTATTTCCGTAAAAGATAAAAGACAATCAAAGCAATTAATCAATAATTATTTAACAGATAGTACCAATCAGAAAACAATCCCGGTCCATTTATCCTTAAATGGGGAATATTTAGTTGGAATTGTTAATAATTTGGTTGACCCACAATTTTTAGGTCTAAATGTTAATGAGTTATTAATTGTTGAATATTACTCACGAAAAATTTAAACTTTGGTTGCCTTAATTATTTTAAGTTCCATTTGTTAAAACAAAAAATAATTAAGGCAACCAAATTTGCTTTTTTTTTTGCTTTATGATATAATTATATTATGATTTTTAAAATAAAAAGGGGATATGGCGGAATTGGTAGACGCTACGGACTTAAAATCCGTTGATTGTATAATCGTGAGGGTTCAAGTCCCTCTATCCCCATTAAAATAGGTATGGTCTTAAATTAAGTTATCTCAAGTCATACTTTTCGTTGTTTTTTTATTTTAAAATTACTAGGTTGACAATCGGTTTTTTTGATGCTATTATTTTATTAAATTAAAACGAATGTGGCGGGCGTGGCCAAGTGGTAAGGCGATGGATTGTGGCTCCATTATTCGCGGGTTCGATTCCCGTCGTTCGCCTTTAACTTAACTTTAATCTCGATAGTTTATATACTTTATTACACCTAGCCTGGACTCGAACCGGCCTAAAGTGGATTATGAGCCCACTGCATGAACCCCTCTGCCATAGGTGTAGTGTTAATAATTCATAGTAATTTTTCAAGTCTACTATTTTTTTTTAATTGTATCATAAGTTTCAAACAAAATACAGTCCTGTTTAGATTTTTTCGTTTCGGTTAGTCATTTTTAACCAATTTTCAGCCGCAATATATTTGTTTGGTAAAATCCGAACAGCCTCTCGCCAGTAATCACCTGCCTTATCAAAAAACATATTTGCTTTATTTAAATTTCCATTTTCAATCGCTTGTTCACCTCTTCTATGAAAAATAACAGCAATATTATTTAAAGCTTGTGGACTTGATGGTTGTATTTCTAACGTTTGAAAATAATATTTTAACGCCCGATCATAATCACCAATTCTTGTATAAACAATAGCTAAATTATAATAAATAAAACTTCGGTCATAAGGATCAACTTCTAATCGCAGAGCTTCATAATAATTATATAAAGCTTCAGAAAATTCCCCACTTTCTTGTGAATCCATCCCTTCCCTATAATAAGTAAAAGCACTTTTTTCACGGTTTGAAATTGGTAATACTTTTAATAAAACATCTGCGATCACTGTAAAGGCCTGATCTACAAAATTATTATTTTTACTCATAAAACGATTATATTTTAAAATAGTTAATTTAATGGAGCCTCCTATCGGACTCGAACCGATAACCTTCGGTTTACAAAACCGATACTCTACCATTGAGTTAAAGAGGCTCACATTTTTATTATACACAAAAATAAATTTTCCGTAAATCTATTATTTACATTTCAAAACTTCATAAAATAAATTTTTGAAATGTAAACATTATAAGAGTATCTTAAAGAGATGATCCTAAACCAGAATAAGATCCAAAAAAAAAGATTCCAAGTAGACCAAGTGCTGCAGTACCTACTAAGGTACCAACTAACCATAATGGTACACGTCCTGTAGTTCCAGTATTAGACATGAGTTTTTTCCTAAAAATACGTTAATAATTTAAAACTAATTCTCCTTAAATTTTTTAAATAAAAGTAGATTAGTAATTTTGAGTGAAAACAAAATATTGAAAAAGGTTGAAAATGAGGGGGGGATTGTAAGGTTAAAAGTTTAAATACAGTTTTTAGTTAAAAATGTAACTTGAAAATAAAACTGCTAAAACAAAGATTAATAAAAGTCCCCAATATAAACTTGTACGGTTCAATTCAACACTTTGTTTATTTGGATTGGGTTTTGACATAATTTTAATTGCTCCCTTATATGAAATATTTTAACGTTGAATAAATTGCATTGCTGTAATTGCACCTAAGAAAAAAATTGTTGGAACACCTAAAGCATGAACAGCTAGCCATCGAACAGTAAAAATTGGATAAGTATAAGTTTTTTTTGTTGTCATATTTCTTAATTTACTTTTGAAAGACCTTTAACTTGATCTAATGCATTAAAACGATCAGTAATTAATGGAGTTGTTTGACGATCTTCTGTAAAATATTCGTTTGGGCGTGGACTTCCGAATACATCGTAAGCTAAACCTGTACTAACGAAAAGCCATCCTGCGACAAAAAGTGATGGGATTGTAATACTATGAATAACCCAGTAACGAATACTTGTTAAAATATCCGAAAAAGGGCGTTCTCCTGTTTGTCCTGACATGCGAAACTCCTTCTATCAATTGAGTAAATAAAAACTTTTTTAGCAATTTTATTAATAATTCATTTGCCAAAAAATAGGAAATAACCTAACGAATTAATCTTTTGAAAGTATTTTAGAGTACTTTAATCTTTCATTTTTAAATTAATCCTAAAATTTTGAATAAAATTAAAAAGTTAATTTAAAAAAATAGATTATAATTAAAATTTTCTTCATTTATTTTAGTATACCTGTAGGTAGTTCTGCAAACAAGTTTTTTCAATAGTGACCGGTCACTATTGAAAAAACTTGAAAATGATAAACAAAACATTATCTATAATAAATAAATGTCGTTGACACGTTAGTTCTTCTACATTAAAGTGAATTTTTTTGTGTTAAATTCCCTTACTAACCAAAAATATTTATACTCGTGCTAATTACTTGCCACGCATAATTTTTTTTACGAGTTACTAAATCTATTTTTGGCCTATTATAAGTTAAATTTGCAACGTTTAGGTTCTTTTCAAAATTTGAAAAGATAATTTTTAATTCACTCTCTGTCAAGATATGTTTTTGGAGTAATAACACAACAAAAAAATCTAATGAATTCCGATTAACTTGTAGTACACTAGTAGCTAATTGGAAAGAAGTATTCAACATAGTCATGTATAAACGATCTCGATAATTTTGATATTGGTCATTAAAAAGTAAATTTCGAATAATAAAATAAGGATTGTTGTCATGAAAATAAATATCAGGGGCAAGACGTTCATCGCTTGGTGCTGAATTATCTGGGTGCGTTACAAATAATCGATACCAAGAAGGTTTTTTCCAATTTCGTAACGACTCTAACTTACTAACTTGTAGTTGCCACCAAGGTTTTGTTGTCCAACGCTGAAAACGCCGATATTTTGAAAATTCAGTCGAAAGTAAATCTTTTTCATATTTACTTGCTAAATTATTGAATAGTGAAATAACCTCCATATCCATATATTCAATTTGGTTCTGATTTTTTCCTAAACTAAAATTAAAAAAGGAAGAATATCTAGGAAAAAACGCTTCTTTTGAAATTATAAAAAAAATTAAATTACTCGCTGTTTTTAATTGGTTTGAGTTAAAATCGAGTAATGTTGATAGTTGATTCCATTTAATTAATTTACTTCGATTTAAGAAAAGTAATTCGGCAGCTTTCCCAGATAAGTTGGTAATAATTTTCGTACGGAATTGAAGTTTATATTGTGCTGTTAATTGATTTTTTTTAATAAAAAAATCTAAATCTTGTTTTTTGTATCGGGCACTTTTTGTTGTGGAAATAAGTTTAGCAGTTGTTGGGTTTTTATGGTGTGGTAGAAAATATTCTAGTAATTTAAACCCTGCTTCATTATAAGCGGAACACACAATAAAGTGTTGTTCTAAATTGTCATGTTTTAATTTAGTACTTTCTGTTAAAATTAATTTATTAATATAGTTGACTGAATCATAGGTTTTACGACCACATCCAATAATTTTGTCTATTGCCAAATGAATACTTTTTTGTGTATGTTTAGTCCCTAATAAAATTGCTTGAATTGTTGACTGATTCATAATTGTGGCTAAATCTGCTCCACTTAAACCAATCGTTTGTTCTGCAATTGTATTCCAACAAATTGTTTTTGAAGCACCTAAACTATGACTATAAAGTTGACAGATTGTAACTCGATTTAGCCTATTTGGAAGTCCGATTTCTAAAATTTTCGATAACCGACCTGGACGTATTAATGCTGGATCTAAAACTTCAGGCCTATTTGTTGCTCCAATAACAATTAAACGTTGGTTTATTTGTAAACCATCAAGTTCAATTAATAATTGCATTAATAAGCCTAACTGTTCAGGCCCTTGCTCTTGAGTATTTGATTTATTTTCCCCAATGCCTTTATTTTCTAAGTTTGTTACTTTTTTTTCATTTAGTGGATTCAACACTGTTTTCGGAAAAGGAACTCCATACTGAAATTGCTTAGTTTGATGTTGAATATTCTGATATAATAAACTTAATATATTTGCTTCCCCAATTGGATTTTGGATAATTTGTGAACGTTTTTCACCGATGCTGTCTAGTTCATCAAAAAAAATAATACATGAGCCTAATTTTCTTGCTTTTTCAAATAAAATTTGTAATTTTTGTGGACCACGGCCTTCTAGGCTTTGTAAAGTACTGGCCGCCTGAACTAATACCGGAACTTCCGCTTCGCCAGCAATTGCTTGAACTAATAGTGTTTTACCGGTTCCGGGAGATCCAACTAATAAAACTCCTTTGGCCACTAAATTGCCAACTGGAAAAGGGCGGCCAGAATTTCTTAAGAACCAAACAATTTCTGCGATATCAGAAAAGATATGATTAATTGAAGCAATACTTTGAAAATTTTTTTTACTATTTTTGATTACACGATATGTTTTTTTTATCGTTTGAGGAGCAACTTCTTCTTTTAATGAATCATCAACAATCCCAACCGAGGCAAATAAATCAAGTAAATAGGCAACAAGCTCTTTTCCATATTCACGACTAAAATGTTGTAAGATATAAACAACTAATATAGCTAAAAGAAATTTATTCACTATTAGCCACGAAGTTTGATGGAGTGGTTCCCACAGGGTACGGGCTGTTTCTGTTTCTAATTGTAAAAATTTCAGTATTTTATTTAAAAATTTTTGCGTTTGGGTTAATTCATTTTGTTTTGCAATATAAATAGAGGCTTGGTGTTGGTAGATAACATTTTTATGTTCCCCCATTTCGACTAATTTTGGATTACAAGATTGAATTTGTAAATCTGTAAAATTTAAGATATCTATCTTTATAGATTTCAAAACCCAGTTTGGGTTTTGGTAATCAATGCAATCATAAATCATTTTTAAATTTGGATTAGTCATTTGTTGAGATAATCTCAATGGAAATGAGTGAGTTAAGGCTTTTTGACGTTTCCCGACAAGAATATTTTGTGAAGCCCATGTTCTCCAATTATCTGAATCAAAATATGGGACAATATACTGGGGTTGAAAACCCAATAAAGGAGCTAAATATTTATGATGACGTTTTTCGGATGAGCAGTTTAATTGCAGGTAGGGATCTAAATAATTTGTTTTATGAGCTATTTGATATAAATTATTAACTGAATCTATGAAGACAGTTTTCGGTTCTAACCCATTTAACATTTTAGAAACTGTATAAAATGGACGGATTTGCCGTGGATCCGGTTGATCAAGGAGTACTTTTAAATTTTTTTGATTCTCTAATAAATAATTGGTATATACTGAGAAATTTGTTTCATAAGTATCAGGAAAAAGAATTCCTGGCCCTTTATATAATATTTTCCCATTCCTTGCTTTAAAGGAAACGGGATGGTATTGAAACGTTAAAGGCGTCCGGTTTTTTTGTTTTTGAAAATACAATTCGGGCCACACAAAATGAGGACCAAGGTATATCTTTACCTCTTTATGAAATTTGGAAATATTTTGATGAAAAAAAACTTTGAAAAGGGTTGTTATGGTTGAGTTGTATTCAAATATTGAACCTTTAGGAGAATCCGGGTAAAGAAAACCAGACATCAAAGGTAATCGGTTTAGTTGTATTTTTATTAAAGATGAGTGATTAGATTTACTACTCTGATTTGAGTTCTTTATTAATTCTAAAATTTGGTGTGAGGCAAGAATTTCAAATTTATTTTTAACAGCAACTGGTACTGTTAAATGCGTTGGAGCAAAAACAAATAAATTCGGCGATAAATTATAATTTGTTTGCGATTGTAATTGTTTTATTCTTGTTGTTAATTTTTTCCATTTTAATTGAAAATTTTGTTTGACTAGTAAAGGATCAAATAAATCCGCGTTAATTTTATAAAAGTTTGATTGAATTTTTTCAGTAACTTCGACTAAATCGGATTTTTTTTTAACCCCGCTGAAAATTAATTTATTTTTAATGGTTTTTTTTATAAATATTGTTTCTTTGCTAATCAAAGGTAAATCTTTTTGAAATTCTTTTTTTATGTCAATCGGTAAAACCAAAAAATTTTTTTGTATATAAATATTTTCGACTTTTAAAGGGTATTCATCTAAGTGATAAAACGGTAAAGAATTTACGTGAGGTTTTTGATTAATATAAATATTTTGGTACGTTGGTGAAGAAACATTTTCTCGAGCAGGGTAAATAAATTTTTTTTGGTTATTTAACCCATTAGAATATAATTTAATTCCCAAAAAAAATTGCTTTTTATAAGATTTCCACGTGTCATTAAATTTGATCGTTAAAAACTGGCTCCATGTCTCCAAATTTAATAATGTAGTCTCATATACTAATTGTGGATAATTTTCTATTTTTTTCCAATTTAAATTTTTTCCGACAGGGCTTATTAATGAGAGAGTTGATGAGGTAGGTAAAATAGGAAAATAATTTGTTTTTTGAAATGTTTCCCAAGATACTTTATTCCTTTGTTTAGCTAACCCAGGTAACGTTTTATCAAAAAAGTCGTTGAGTTCTTGTCGTTTACTTTCCCCTAAACAACTAAAGTAAAAAAGAATTGGGATTGCTAAAAAAACTGTTTTAGGTAGTACAGGAAGGTTAATTGGGTTAACAAAAAAATCTTTTGTGAATCGTTTTGATTCGATTAAAATAATATTTAGTTTAAATAAAAAAATTTCCCAACTTTGAATTGTAGATTTAGATAAAAAAAACATACTGATTTAAATGCCTTTATTATGAAATATTCAAATATCAATAATCAAATTTTTTTCATAGATTCTCAAATAACGATTTGAGAACCCATGATTCTAGATAAATTAGTCTAACTGAATTAGATTACAAACGAATTTAAAATTCCTACTGTAAAAACTAATAAAAACCATAAACCGACACCCGAAAAAACTGTTCCTTTATTTTCTGTCCACCCGTTTGGTGAAGCAAATGTAACAGGTACGCCAATAATTAATAAAAACGACGTCGCAACAAGTGCAAAAAGGCTTAATTGAAAAATAAGAAGCATACAAAAAATCTCCTGTGGTAAGAATTAATAAAAAATAAGTAAAGGCTAAAACGAATTTGTGATTTTTATTTATCTGGCAATATATTACCATAGATCCAATGAATTCGTGAGTAATTTTTACTAATTAAATAATATTTTTTCGAATTTAACCAAAAAGTTGGCAAATCATAGAATAGGGTGTTATACTAACTAATGGGTTCGTAGCTCAGTGGTAGAGCACTCGGCTTTTAACCGACTGGTCATGGGTTCAAATCCCATCGGACCCATGAATTAAATTTTAATTAATTGAAATGAAGAAACCGAAATAATAAGTTTTATTTTTTTACCTAAAAAAATAATAATTTTTTTTTGTTTTAATTTTTTTATTTGAAAAAAAGTATAAAGAATTTTTAAAAGTATTTCAATGTTATAAAAAGTAAAATTTTCCATACCTAGATATTTAAAACTTTTCAGGAGAATTTGTTTTTGAAACGAATATGGACAACTAAAGAAAAAAGAAAATGTATAGTGAATAGTATAAGGTGATATTTTTTCTGAATGTGAGAGCTCCAATTTTTGAGTTAAAGTTTCTATAAAAGAAATTTCATCCATTAAAATATTAATAAATTTATGGATCGTTAAATCAATATTTTTATTAAAAAAAAAGCGAAATAATGGCAAGACTTGATAACGAATTCGGTTTCGCGTATATTTTAATGATAAATTTGTTTGGTCAACCCATATTGGAAATTTTAAAAAAGTAATCAAATAATAAATTTCAAATCTTGTTAACGTTTGAATTGGTTTAATTATCTCAATACGGCACTTTGAAAATAGATTGAAACCATGAGGAGTAATATTTTGTTTTAATATTGCTGATTTTTTTAAAGTAAAAAAATTTAGTTTAGTAAAATTAATTCTCTTTTTTGCAGGAAATTGGTTAATTAGACTTGAACCGCTACCTCGGGTCAAATAAAAGATAAAGCTTTCAACCATATCTGTATTTGTATGGCCGATCAATAAAAATTTATTTTGATGAAAAATATTCACCCTCTGGAATGATATGTACCGCCAATATCGGGATTCATTTTCGGTTTTTAATTTGCTAAAGGGAACAAAAGTAGAAAATGATAATTTATTTAAAAAAAATAACTTTGTTAAATTATAATTATTATCAATAGAATCAAACTGCCAGAGATGATTACATGAAACTAATAAAAGATTTAGGTTATATTGATAACGATAATTGTAAATAAAGAAATAAAGTAAATTCGAATCTTGACCGCCGGAAATAGTGATCGTTACGGAACTATTATAAGAAAATAAATTTTTCAAATTTATTTGATATAAAACATAGTTAATAAATTTATACATATAATAAATATTATATGTAAAAATGCCTATTTAGTGGTTATAAATTTTATAAATTTAGAAAAAATGCCAAGAACCAGACTTGAACTGGTGACACGAGGATTTTCAGTCCACTGCTCTACCAACTGAGCTATCTCGGCTTATATTTATTACTTTATTTCTAGCATTAATTATAATAGCTAGAAATAAAAAATTTGTCAAATTTATTCGAATAAATTTTTAATTTAATAGAATTACATTTACAGATTTGAAAGTTTCTTTTTGAAATATCATTACTTTACAAAAAATAGTGAAAAATTAAAATTTTTTAACATCAGTATTTATTTTGAATCACCCAAAACGACCAGTTATCCATCAGTTAATTTATTTCGTATCCCCGAGGTTTACACCGGAACTCGTTGAATTTCTTTTCGTCAATAAATTCTTTGGGTTTATTATTTATCTAGTCATTATGGGATTACCTTTTTATATCCTATTAACACCTCAATATTGGAATTTTTTTTCCCAATCACCCAAATATTATTTTAGCACATTTTTTTTCTTTTTTTTTCCTTTTGTAGTGATTGCTAGTCAAAAATTTTTACGGAACCCTTTTTTTCTTTTTCCATTTAGTACTAGTTTTGTTTTATCAACCCAAACTCCGATTTATTTCCATTTTTTTGAAATCTTTCTTTTTTTTATTGGGGTTGGAATTTATAGTTTAGTTGAAACAAGAACGTCAATTCCTTATATTTTTACCGAATATATTCTTGAATCAACCACTTTTTTTACCGGTTATCAAGATGCCCATAATTATTGGAAACTAATTTTAAAAATTCTTGTCCCATTATTCTTATTTATTTGTTTTATTTTAAAATATTGGAGCTAACGAATAAAATGATATTTCATTGAATTTTTTTCTCTTCTTAATTATAATTCATATAAAAAAATTTTATAAAAATAATAATTATGGCTAAAAAAGGAATGATTGCACGTGAAAAAAAACGTCAACAATTAGTATTAAAATATTCCACTAAAAGACAGTTATTAAAAAACGCATTAAAATCAGCTGAATTCTTGGAACAAAAAGTTCAAATCTCACGACAAATTCAGAAATTGCCTCGTAATAGTTCAAGCACGCGATTACATAACCGATGTTTTATTACAGGCCGCCCAAAAGGGTATTTTCGCGATTTTGGCTTATCACGCCATTGTTTACGTGAAATGGCTCAAGAAGGCTTACTACCAGGGATTACTAAGGCCAGTTGGTAAAAAAATTTCTAAAATTTTAAAATCAAGATAATAACAAATGTATTATACATTTGTTATTATCTTGATTTTAAAATTTGAATATGTTAAAATTACAACAGTGATAGTAAAACGCGGGGTAGAGCAGTTTGGTAGCTCGTCGGGCTCATAATCCGAAGGTCGAAGGTTCAAATCCTTCCTCCGCTAAAAAATATTGACATAACTACATTATTTTGTTTATTATATTACGAATAGTTCAGCCCCCATCGTCTAGAGGCCTAGGACATCTCCCTTTCACGGAGGAAACAGGGATTCGAATTCCCTTGGGGGTATTATGTCAGGTGAGAATAATATAATTTGAGTCCTAGTATATTAGTATATTTCGATAAGTTATTTATGACAAGAGTAAAGAGAGGGTTCGTTGCCCGAAAACGACGTAAAAAAGTTTTAAATTTAGCACAAGGATTTCGTGGGGCTTCATCAATTTTATTTCGTACAGCAAACCAACAAACAATGAAAGCGTTACGTTATTCATATAGAGATCGAAACCAGCGTAAACGTCAATTCCGTAGTCTGTGGATTACTCGTATTAATGCTCAAGCACGTGAGTTTGGGATGACATATCATGAATTCATGTATTATTTACGTTCTAAAAAAATTTGTTTAAATCGAAAAATCCTTTCGCAATTAGCGTTGAAAGACGTGGTTGCTTTTAATAGCTTATTGAATTTGGATTGATTGATTCATAGTTAACTTAGTTAAAAACAATTTATTAAAATGTTTATAAATTAACTTTGTTAAAATTTAACAAAGTTAATTTATAAACAATTTATATTAAAAAACGAAAAATTTACTGTTGCTTATGAACAAAAGGTAATAATCCGATCATCCGAGCATTTTTAATAGCTTTAGTAATATAACGTTGTTGCTTCGCTGATAATCGACTAATGCGGCGTGGTAAAATCTTTCCTTCGGCAGAAATAAATTTATAAAGTAAATCAATATTTTTATAGTCAATAATACCCTGGGTACGGGATGTAGTATTTTGAAGTTGGCTAATTGTAGTAGCCGAGAGTTTTTGGCGCATAAATGGTTTTATAATAAAAAAAGCAAGTATAAATAAAATTTTTATAAATTTATTATAAATAATAGATTTAAGATGGTCAAGCAGTTATTATCTAAATTATTTTGATCACGCCCTGTAGGACTTGAACCCACGACATCAGGTTTTGGAAACCTACGTTCTACCAACTGAACTAAGGGCGTTAAACTAGTAAAATTTGATCGGGATGACAGGATTCGAACCTGCGACCTCCTGTTCCCAAAACAGGAGCGCTACCAAACTGCGCTACATCCCGATGTTATTATGTTTATTTTTAGACAATACTAATTTAAAACTAAAAAATTGCAAGTCAAGGATTAAATAATTTATCAAAATTAACCTTTTTTTTATTTTTCATGCTAACATATAAGTTAGCGAGAGCTATATATTGTTTTATTTTGTTACAAAAGCAAATTTGCCTCCAGTTTTTTTGGTGCTTTCTTTAGACTACCAAAATTTAAAAAGAAGACACTATTTTATTTTTTATCTATTTTTTATGAAAGATTTTACAACTTATTTATCAACAGCTCCAGTTGTTGGGACAGTTTGGTTTATTTTTACTGCAGGCTTAATTATTGAAATTAACCGTTTTTTTCCTGATCCATTAATCTTTTCGTTCTAATTTAAAGGACTTTTTTTGGGTTTACTTAACCTTTCTAGTTAAGTAAACTCAAAAAATTAGCTTTATTTTATAGATTTAACCAGATACACGAATTTTTAACTACACTATTTTTTTATGCCTACAATCCAACAACTAATAAATTCAGCAAGAAAAAAAATTTTAAATAAAACAAAATCACCAGCTCTTCGTGCTTGTCCACAACGCCGGGGAGTTTGTACTCGTGTTTATACAACAACCCCTAAAAAACCAAATTCAGCCTTGCGTAAAGTTGCACGGGTTCGTTTAACATCAGGATTTGAAGTGACCGCTTATATTCCCGGCGTTGGTCATAATTTACAGGAGCACTCGGTTGTTCTAATTCGGGGTGGTCGAGTAAAAGATCTTCCTGGCGTTCGCTATCATATTGTTCGTGGGACACTTGATACAGCTGGCGTAAAAGATCGAAAAAATTCACGCTCAAAATATGGTGGGAAAAAACCAAAAGAATAATTTTGAAAAAATATTAAGGAGATCCATTTATGTCAAGACGTCGTGTGGCAAAAAAACGTCAAATTTCCCCAGATCCAGTTTATAATAGCCGCCTTGTTCATATGATTACTAATCGGTTAATGAAAAATGGAAAAAAAGCTTTAGCATATAGATTAATTTATCAAGCTTTAAAGCAAATTGGTGATATTACAGAACAAGATCCCATTAAAGTAATGGAGCAAGCCGTTCGTAATGCAACCCCTTTGGTTGAAGTAAAGTCGCGCCGGATTGGGGGTTCAACGTATCAAGTCCCATTAGAAGTTGGCCCAGAACGAGGGACCGCTCTAGCAATAAGTTGGTTATTAACTTCATGTAGAAACCGATCTGGAAGAGATATGGTAACAAATTTAACAAATGAATTTTTAGATGCGTCAAAAAGCATGGGAAATGCAATTAAAAAACGGGATGAGGTTCATAAAATGGCTGAAGCAAATAAAGCATTTGCAAAGTACCGTTTTTAATTATATGATTATTTAATAATAAAACTAATTTTAAAGTTTTTAAGAAAAATTCATTTTAGAATAAATATATTAAGATTAATTAAATTATGGCACGTGAAAAATTTGAAAGAAAAAAACCGCATGTTAATATTGGAACAATTGGACATGTAGATCACGGAAAAACGACATTAACAGCTGCAATTACAATGGCTTTGGCTGCGTTGTCAGGAAAAGGTGGGAAAAATTATGAGGATATTGATTCAGCTCCTGAAGAAAAAGCGCGTGGGATTACAATTAATACAGCTCATGTTGAATATGAAACAGAAACACGTCATTACGCGCATGTCGATTGTCCAGGACATGCCGATTATGTAAAAAATATGATTACAGGGGCCGCGCAAATGGATGGGGCTATTTTAGTTGTTTCGGGTGCCGACGGACCAATGCCACAAACGAATGAACATATTTTATTAGCAAAACAAGTCGGAGTTCCAAACATTGTTGTTTTTTTAAATAAAGAAGATCAAGTTGACGATCCTGAATTATTAGAATTAGTTGAATTAGAAATTCGTGAGACCTTAGATCAATATGAATTTCCAGGCGATGAAATCCCAGTTGTTGCTGGTTCAGCTCTTTTAGCGCTTGAAGCATTAACCGAAAACCCAACATTAAAACCAGGGGATAGTGAATGGGTAGATAAGATTTATACATTAATGAAAGAAGTAGATCAATACATTCCAACCCCAGAACGGGATATTGATAAACCATTTTTAATGGCGGTTGAAGATGTTTTTTCAATCACTGGTCGTGGAACTGTGGCAACAGGGCGAGTAGAGCGTGGAACAATTAAAATTGGTGATACGGTAGAGATTGTGGGTTTAAAGGATACAAAAACAACAACCGTTACTGGTCTTGAAATGTTCCAAAAAACTTTAACAGAAAGTTTTGCTGGTGAAAATGTAGGGGTATTACTTCGTGGGGTTCAAAAAGTAGATATTGAACGTGGTATGGTTTTAGCAAAACCTGGTGCTATTACTCCCCATACTAAATTTGAGTCGGAAATTTATGTATTAACAAAAGAAGAAGGTGGGCGTCATACACCGTTTTTCCCAGGTTATCGACCACAATTTTATATGCGTACAACCGACGTAACTGGTCGAATTGATGCTTTTACGTCAGATGATGGCAAAGAAGCACAAATGGTTATGCCTGGAGATCGTATTAAAATGTCTGTTTCATTAATCAATGCTATCGCGATTGAAAATCAAATGAGATTTGCTATTCGTGAAGGGGGAAGAACTGTCGGGGCTGGCTCAGTAACAGCAATTATTGAATAATTTATTACTTATCTTTTTAGATGTGATTTTTTAATCACATCTAAATTTTTTTATTCTATTTAATTATGAAAACATTAGAACTTATTAAAAAAATTGAAATTTTTCAACTAAAAAATGATATTCCCAAGATTGCAGTAGGAGATACAGTTAAAATTGGTATTTTAATCCAAGAAGGAAATAAACAACGAGTTCAACCATATGAAGGAACAGTTTTAGCTAAAAATAATAGTGGTGTAAATAGTGCGATTACTGTAAGAAAAATTTTCCAGGGCATTTCAATTGAGAGAATTTTTTTGATCCACTCACCATCAATCCAAACAATTGAAGTTTTACGAAACTCAAAAGTTCGTCAATCAAAACTTTATTATTTAAGAGATCGGATTGGAAAAACTGCGCGACTTACTCAACGTTTCCCAAAAAATTCACCAACGAATTCGTCTAATGTAATTTAGATAGAATTTATATTTTTAACTATATTTAAAATTATCTGGTCCGGAAAGATAGATTTAATCTAGTACGAACGAAGGATTAGTTCCGTCTTAAATAATTTTTATTTAACTTGATTTTTATGATTGACTTTAGTACTTCAGAAAATAATCTTTTAGTCCGTCGTTATACAGTTACGGGATCTCGGCGTTTTAGTAATTTTTTTTGGGCAACCATGTTAGGGCTTGGTGGCCTTTATTTTTTTTTAACAGGTTTCTCAAGTTATGCCCAAAAGAGTATTTTCCCCATTATTCATGCTGAAAATATTCTTTTTTTTCCACAAGGATTAGTGATGTCGTTTTATGGCATTTTAGGTTTTTTTTTAAGTGTTTACTTATGGTTAACAATTATTTGGCAAGTTGGAGGAGGGTTTAACGAATTTAATAAAAAAAAAGGCATATTTCGGGTTTTTCGTTGGGGATTTCCGGGAAAAAATAGACGAATAGATTTTTCCTATTCATTAAGTGAGATTGAGGGATTACGTCTAGAAATTGTTGAAGGAGTTAATCCAAAGCGAACAATTTATGTGTGTTTAAAGGAGAAAAAAGAAATCCCATTAACACGAGTGGGTCAACCCATCCCATTAGAAGAAATTGAAAAACAAGCATCTGATTTAGCTATGTTTTTACAAGTATCTTTAGATGAAACTTAAGTAAAAATTCTTTTTATTAGTTTTTATTGAATCAATTAGATTTCTTACCTTATCTATCTATTTTATGAAAAAAGATTCGTCATTTGCGCAAGCAAAAACTGTTGAAAAAATGGGTTTAATCCCTCGATCAATTATTCGTACTATTGACCGGTTCCGTCGTCAATTGTGGCCTGGAATTGAAAATTTAGTTATTCAAGAATTTCGGATTTCCCGTTATCAACTATTAGTTTCATTGAAAGCTTTATGTTTATTAATTCTGTTTCCTATTTTTTTTAATTATTTAACAAAAGAATTTATTTTCCACCCAGCGATTGAATATTTTTGGAATACAAAACAAACAAATATTTTTTTAAATATTTCTCAAGAAAAAAAAGCGCTACATCAGCTTGAAAATTATGAAGAAAAACTTTATTTTGAATCATTAGTTATTCCAACATTAACTGATAAATCCTCAACGACAAGTAATGATAAAGTAACACAGGATCTTTTAAAAGAAAAACTTCAAGAAAAGTATTTTGAATTAGCAAGTGAATATAATAGTGAAAGTATTGAAGCATTAGCTAATTTAGCTACTGATATAACAACAGCTATTAGCTTTTGGTTTTTAGCAATTGCAATGAAGCCCCAATTAATAATTTTAAAATCATTTTTAACAGAATTTTTATATAGTTTTGGAGATACAACAAAATCATTTTTATTATTATTTATTACAGACTTATTCGTAGGGTTTCATTCACCTCACGGTTGGGAAGTTTTTTTAGAGTCCGTTATGGATCGGTTTGGGATTGCCGAAAATGAAGATTTTATTTTTTTATTTGTTGCTACAGTCCCTGTGTTATTAGATACATTAATTAAATATTGGATTTTTCGATATTTAAATAAAGTTTCCCCGTCTACTGTTGCAACATATCATAGTTTAATTGAATAGATTTCGTTGATGTTGCAGATAATTAAAAAAAAGCATTTTTTTTATTTCTGTTTATTAAACTTTTAATTTAAAAAATAAACTATATATATCTTTTTTATTGTTTTAAATTAAAGTAATATTTTTAAAAAAGATATTTTGAGGCCAAGTTTCAAAATACAACTTAAAAAAATTTGCTGGAATATTTTTTAAATATATATTCAAGGTTTTTGAATCCTATGTCCTTTTTTTGAAAGGTTCTTATTTTTTATTAGTTAGTAGTTATTATGCTTATTGACAATGTGAAATCATTTGTTTTAACTGAAAAATCTTCAAGGTTATGTGAAATGAATAACCGTTATACATTAGATGTTGATTTACGATTAACAAAGCCTCAAATCCGTCAATTCGTAGAAAAGGCATTTAATGTTAAAGTGATTGCTGTAAATACCCATCGACCACCTCGTAAAAAACGCCGGCTTGGGTCTTCACAAGGGTATAAAACTCAATATAAACGTGCAATTGTTACACTAGATAAAAAAGACAGCATTGATTTGTTTTCAGAAACAATTAATGGATTTTTTATCGAAAATTAAATTTATTAAAATTTTTTATTTATTATGGGTATTCGCTTTTACCAAGTTTCAACACCAGGAACCAGAAATAGATCCGTATTAGATTTTAAAGAAATCTCGACAGCAAGGCCAGAAAAATCATTAACACGTTGGGTAAAAAGAGCTAAAGGACGTAATAATAGGGGTGTTATTACTTGTCGACACCGTGGGGGGGGGCATAAACGTTGTTACCGATCAATTGATTTTCACCGACAAAAGCTTAATATTACGGCTAAAGTAGCCAGTATCGAATATGACCCAAACCGAAATTCTCAAATTGCTTTATTACATTATGTCGATGGGGAAAAACGTTATATACTTCACCCCAAAGGTTTAAGGCTTGGGGAAACTGTTATTGCATCTGTTGACGCACCAATTATTATTGGAAATAGTTTACCCCTACGGAATATGCCTTTGGGCACTGAAATTCATAATGTTGAATTTCAACCTGGGGCTGGAGGTAAATTAGCACGATCTGCAGGAACAGTTGTTCAGTTGGTAGCTAAAGAAGGTCAATACGCTACTTTAAGACTACCGTCTGGAGAGGTTCGTTTAGTTCCCAATAAATGTTGGGGAACTGTTGGGCAAGTCGGGAATATTGATGCCACAAATTTAGTTATTGGAAAAGCTGGTCGGAAACGTTGGTTAGGAAGACGACCAGAAGTGAGGGGTTCAGTAATGAACCCAGTGGATCACCCACATGGTGGTGGCGAAGGCCGCGCCCCAATTGGCCGAAGTCAACCTTATACCCCGTGGGGTAAACCCGCTTTAGGTACGTTAACTCGTTCAAAAAAAAAATATAGTCAAGCTTTAATTCTACGTAAAAGAAAATAGGTTAAGTGAAAAGAATTAAAGTTTTTTTGTTTTGAGTAACATTAAAAATTAAAAAAAGGAAACATTTTTATGTCACGTTCGTTAAAAAAAGGGCCTTTTATTGCCGATCATTTGTTATCAAAAATTGAAAAAATGAATCAAGAGGGAAAGAAAAAGGTCATTTTAACTTGGTCACGTTCATCCACAATTGTCCCAATTATGATTGGGCATACAGTTGCAGTACATAATGGACGCGAACATATTCCAGTTTTTATTACTGATCAAATGGTTGGTCATAAACTTGGTGAATTTTCACCAACTCGGACATTTCGGGGTCATATTAAAGGAGATAAAAAAATGAAACGCTAGTTTCAATGATTAAAATTATTGATTGACGAATTTTATTATATTTTATTATTATTTATGGGACAAAAAGTACATCCGGTTGGATTCCGTTTAGGAACTACAAAAACACATAAATCAACATGGTTTACAGATCCAAAAATATACCCTATTTTTGTAGCACAAGATCAATTCTTGAGAAAAACATTAATGAAAAAATATAAGGATGCTGGCATTTCAAATATTGAGATTAATCGAAAAGTGAATCAGGTTTTTTTAACCCTTAGGACATCAAAACCAGATATTATTTTAGAGAAAGAAAATGCTGAAATTAAATTAAATGAATTAAGAAAAGAATTAGATCAGCTACTTCACAAATACACTATTCAAAATATTTTATCCCAAAAAAAATATGCATTTTTTGAAAAGATATATTTTGAAAATGGCAAGTCAACCCAAATTAATGTTCATATTACAAAATTGGCAAATCCAAATGCGGATGTTCATTTTATTGGAGATTTTTTAGTTGAAAAATTAGAACAGCGGGTTATTTTTAGACGTGCTATCCGACAAGCGATTAAGTTAGCACAACGTCAAAATGTAGAAGGGATTAAAATTCAAATTTCTGGTCGTTTAAATGGCGCTGAAATTGCTCGAAGTGAGTGGGTAAGAGAAGGGCGTGTGCCATTACAAACGCTACGAGCAGATATTGATTATACTTATACAACAGCCAAGACCATTTATGGGGTTTTAGGTATTAAAATTTGGATCTTTTTAGGAAATACATCTAAAAAATTTTAAAAAAGTCGTTAGTTTAAGGAGATAAATATATGTTAAGCCCAAAAAGAACAAAATTTCGAAGACCCCATCGTGGTAATTTTAGAGGAATAGCAACACGTGGGAATAAAATCTCATTTGGTGATTATGCACTTCAAGCATTAGAGCCTTGTTGGTTAACATCTCGTCAAATCGAGTCTGGTCGTCGTGTAATGACAAGGTATGTCCGCCGAACTGGAAAATTATGGATTCGAGTTTTCCCAGATAAACCAATTACTTTACGCCCCGCTGAAACTCGGATGGGATCTGGGAAAGGCTCACCCGATTATTGGGTGGCTGTTATTAAACCCGGAAAAGTTTTATATGAAATTACGGGGGTACCAGAATCGGTAGCACGTCGTGCAATGAAAATCGCTTCATATAAAATGCCAGTAAAAACAAAATTCTTAATGAAGAATTTATAAAAAATTAATTATTTTTAAAAATATTTATTTACTTATTATGATCCAACCACAATCATATTTAAATGTTGCTGATAATAGTGGTGCCAGAAAACTTATGTGTATTAGAGTTTTGGGTGGTAGTCATAAACAATCAGCAAATATTGGTGATGTTATTATTGCTGTTGTTAAAGAGGCATTACCAAATATGCCTTTAAAAAAATCAGATGTTATTAGAGCTGTTATTGTTCGGACAAGATCCGGGGTTAAACGTCGAAATGGGATGTTTATTCGTTTTAATGATAATGCTGCTGTTGTAATTAATAAAGAAGGAAATCCACGCGGAACACGCGTCTTTGGGCCTGTTGCCCGTGAATTACGGGACCGTTCATTTGCAAAAATTGTCTCTTTAGCACCAGAGGTATTATAACAATAATGTTTAAACATGAGAAATCACCTTGATTTATTTATTTTGTTAATTTAAAATTAGATTATGTCACAAAGATTAAAAACTGTTTATGAAACAGAAATTGTTCCAAAATTAATGGGAAAATTTAAATATAAAAATAAACATCAAGTACCGCGTATCGAGAAAATTGTAATCAACCGTGGGATTGGAGAAGCTTCCCAAAATACAAAAATTGTTGATTTTTCTTTACAAGAGATAACAATGATTACTGGTCAGAAAGGTTTTGTAACTCGTTCAAAAAAATCTATTGCTGGTTTTAAGTTACGTGAAGATATGCCTGTTGGTGTTTGTGTAACTCTACGTAATGATTATATGTATGGTTTTTTGGATCGTTTTGTTAATTTGGCGTTACCGCGTATTCGTGATTTTCAAGGAATTAATGCTAAAAGCCTTGACAAACAAGGAAATTATACTATTGGGTTAGAAGAACAATTAATGTTCCCAGAAGTTGAGTATGAAAAAATCGATAAAGTTCGTGGTATGGATATTTCTATTATTACCACTTCTGGAACAAAATTAGAAGGGTATACTTTACTTAAAGAGTTTGGAATGCCATTCAAAAATTATGAAATTTTTGAAAAAATGTAAAATTTAGATTTTTTAAAGCCTATGCAAAATGATACAATTAGTGATATGCTGACGCGTATTCGAAATGCCAATATTCTTCATAAAAAAACTGTTTTAATTCCCTGGACACGTATCAATGAAGAAATTATTCAAGTATTTACTAGAGAAGGTTTTATTACTAGTGCTCAAAAGCAAGAAGAGAGTAATAATATTCTTGTAACACTTAAATACCACAATAAAACACAAAAGTCATGTATTACGAACTTACAACGTATTAGTAAACCCGGTTTACGTCTTTATTCAAAAGCTAAAGATATGCCAAAAATTTTAGGTGGAATGGGAGTTTTAGTTGTTTCAACATCTAAAGGTATATTAACAGATAATGAAGCTAAACAAAACCAATTAGGGGGGGAGCTTCTATGTTCGGTTTGGTAATAGTAATATTGCTAAAATGTTAAATAAAAAAACCATTGAATAACGAGAAACAAAATTTAATTGAAATACAAGGTGCGGTTACTCAATGCTTATCAAACGGAATGTTTCGTGTTAAGCTTGAAAATGGGTTTCAGGTATTAGCTCATGTATCAGGAAAAATAAGAAAAAATTCGATTCGTATTTTATTAGGAGATCAAGTTGTTATAGAACTAAGTCCGTATGATTTAACGAGGGGTCGGATCGTTTACCGGTTACGAAAAAATCAAGGTAACTTATAATTTTTTAAAATAAAAATAACCAAAATTATGAAAGTTCGTGCATCAGTAAAAAAAATTTGTGATAATTGCTCTTATGTTCGACGTAAAGGAAAACTATTAGTAATTTGTTCTGTAAACCCAAAACATAAACAACGCCAAGGTTAATGTTTCTCAAGTTTATATTAATAGTCTAAATATATATGCCAAAACAAATTCGTAAATTAACAAACAGAAAATTAAAACGTAAAGTTCCAAAAGGTATTGTCCATATTCAAGCAACGTTTAATAATACCATTATTACTGTAACAAATAAGACGGGAGAAGTAATTTGTTGGTCTTCGGCTGGCGCATGTGGTTTTAAAGGAGCACGGAAAGGAACACCGTTTGCTGCAAAAACAGCGGCTGAAATGGCAGCTCGTTACTCATTAGATTATGGTATGCGGGAAGCACGCGTTATGGTAAAAGGACCTGGGGCCGGGCGGGAAACAGCTATCCGTGGTTTATATGAAGCTGGATTAACCATGACATTAGTCCGTGATATTACTGCGACTCCACATAATGGATGTCGTTCACCAAAAAAACGTCGAATTTAAAATAACTAAATTAAAATTTCATTTTTAGTTTCTTTAGTCAGTTTCTATTACAAAAAAAAATCAAAATATTATGCCAAGACTTTTTTTTACTTGTGTTGAATCATCGGTTAATGATCCGAAAAATACGTATGCTCGGTTTAAAATTGGACCTTTTTTAGAAACACAAACTTTAACAATTGCCAATAATTTACGTCGTGCTTTGCTGACAGAATTAGATGGGATTGCAGTTGTTGCTGTTAAAATAAAAGGCGTTTCTCATGAGTATTCTTCTTTACCAGGAGTAAAGGAATCTGTTTTGGATATTTTATTAAATATCAAACAAATACCTTTAGGTAGTGCTTTTCAAGTCTATTCTCCCCATTTGGCTTATTTAAATTGTCAAGGACCAACAAAAGTAACAGCCAAAGATATTCAATTACCTCCATTTTTAAAATGTACCGACCCAGATCAGTATATTGCAACGGTTTGTACCGGGGGTTATTTGAAATTAGTATTTTTAATTTGTCCCGGAAAAAATTATTGGCTTCAACTTGGCGCAAGTCAATTTGTTACATATTGCCAAAAAATTTTTCCGAAAGCTGGCGCAACAAATCAAACCAGGCAGTTTATTGATGAAACTAAAATGAGTGAGTCAAATATTTTGCCAATCGATGCAACCTTTATGCCAATAAACCGGGTAAATTATACAATTGAACGAGATGAAGAAATCGATACCGAGCTTATTTATGAATATATTTTTCTCGAAATTTGGACGAATGGGACAATTCACCCATTTAATGCAATTAAATTAGCTCTCCAGTCATTTATTGATATTTTCAAACCTTTGAAAAATTTGAAAATTTTACAGCCTGATTATATTAGTTTAAAAAAAATTCAAACGCTTGAAAGTTTAATTCAAACAACATCCAAAGGAAATTACCGCCAATTAAATTTAGCTAGTATCCGAAATAAAAAATTGGAACCTCCAGTTTTAAATTTAGATATTGGTAACTTAGAGTTATCATTAAGACCGTATACTTGTTTAAAACGAGCAAATATACAAACAATTCGGGATTTAATGGGTTATACCCGCGAAGAATTACTTCTTTTAAAAAATTTTGGAAAAAAATCTTTAGAAGAACTTGAAAAGAGTTTATTTAAATTAGGTCTTTTTTTACCAGAAAGAGTAAGTAAAACCGAATTTGATAAACGTATGAAATAAAACTGAACCAAATTAATTAATTAGTACAAAGAAATGAATCAAATTTATCGCTCAGTGCAAGGAATTGGTCGGAGAAAAACTTCGATCGCAAAAGTTAATCTTCAAGTAGGTAGTGGTGAAATTTGGATTAATAAAAAACGAGCATCGAATTATTTGCAAGAAAATCCGGCTTCATTATTAGCAATTCAAACCCCACTACAGCTTTTTAATTTACAAACAAGTTATGATACAATCATTGAAGTTAAAGGTGGAGGAATCACAGGACAAACATCGGCAATTCAATTAGGGCTTGCCCGCGCTTTATATAAACTAGAAAATTCATATAAAGATGTTTTACGGGAAAAAAATTTATTAACACGTGACTCGCGTATCAAAGAACGTAAAAAATATGGGTTGAAAAAAGCCCGTAAAGCACCACAATTTTCAAAGCGTTAGTTTTTTGTCGTTAATAGATACGATTTATTATTACAAATTTTAGTTAGGGTTTAAGCTAGCTAATTTAGTTTATTAGTTTAATCAAAAACTTCGTTATTTTAAATATTAATTAAATTAGGAAAAAATGTAGTATGTCTCAAAACACAACAGAAATTATTGAAAAATTAAAGTCTTTAACTTTACTAGAAGCAGCTGAACTTGTTTCTGAAATTGAAGAAATATTTGGGGTTGATACTTCAGCTGCCGTTAGTTCGGGGGTAATGATGGCTGTTCCAGGTACTCCTGGTGGGTCAAGTGAAGAAGTAGTCGAAGAAAAAACAACTTTTGCTATCATTATTGAAGCTGTACCTGATGAAAAACGTGTAGCTGTATTAAAAGTAATCCGATCTTTAACGTCTTTAGGTTTACGTGAAGCTAAAGAACTTACGACTGGGTTACCGAAAACATTAAATGAGTCCGCTTCAAAAGAAGATGCCGCCGAAGCAAAACAAAAATTAGAAGAAGCAGGGGCTACAGTCAAAATTGACTAACCATTTAAACTGATATCTTTTAAAGACATTTTTATAAGAAGATTTTTTAGGTAAATTGTGCAACCAAGTATAAAAAATATAAGAATGAGTAAAGTATACGATTGGTTTGAAGAACGTTTAGAAATCCAAGCAATTGCGGATGATATTTCCAGTAAATACGTACCGCCACACGTAAATATTTTTTATTGTTTTGGGGGGATTACATTTACATTATTTTTAGTACAAGTAGCAACAGGCTTTGCGATGACTTTTTACTATCGGCCAACTGTAGCAGAAGCTTTTGCTTCGGTTCAATATATCATGACTGAAGTAAATTTTGGTTGGCTAATCCGTTCAATTCATCGTTGGTCAGCTAGTATGATGGTTCTGATGATGTTATTACATGTGTTCCGGGTTTATTTAACAGGTGGGTTTAAAAAACCAAGAGAACTAACATGGGTAACAGGTGTAATCATGGCGGTATGTACTGTATCATTTGGCGTAACAGGTTACTCATTACCGTGGGATCAAGTAGGCTATTGGGCTGTTAAGATCGTAACAGGTGTACCAGATGCTATTCCAGTTGTTGGATCAGCCCTTGTTGAATTATTACGTGGTGGTGTTGGTGTTGGTCAATCAACATTAACTCGCTTTTATAGTTTACATACGTTTGTTTTACCATTATTAACTGCTGTATTTATGTTAATGCATTTTTTAATGATCCGTAAACAAGGTATTTCAGGGCCACTTTAACAATAAATCTTACTTAACTTATTTCGAATAATAAATTTTTGAATCAAAAGGAGTATCCACATGGGTGTTACAAAAAAACCAGATTTATCAGATCCAATTTTACGCGCTAAATTAGCAAAAGGCATGGGGCACAATTATTATGGTGAGCCAGCTTGGCCAAATGATTTATTATATATGTTTCCAGTTGTAATTTTAGGAACATTTGCTTGTGTCATCGGGTTAGCTGTGTTAGATCCCGCTGTAATTGGTGAACCAGCAAATCCATTTGCTACACCACTAGAAATTTTACCTGAATGGTATTTTTACCCGGTGTTTCAAATTCTTCGCACTGTACCTAATAAATTATTAGGTGTTCTATTAATGGCTGCTGTTCCAGCAGGATTATTAACCGTACCATTTATTGAAGGAATTAATAAGTTTCAAAACCCATTCCGTCGCCCAGTAGCAAGTACTGTTTTTTTAATTGGTACATTTAGTTCAATTTGGTTAGGAATTGGTGCTTGTTTACCAATTGATATTTCTTTAACTTTAGGGCTATTTTAATTCACTCTTATAATAAAAGTAACTACAAGAGAAAAATTTTTCTCTTGTAGTTACTTTTATTATAAGAGTGAATTATTATTATTTTTGAATTTGTTTTATTTAATTCGTTGCTAAAAATTCTTCAGTATATTCCAGAATAGAAGCTTTTAATAATTCTTCATTTTCCTTACTTAGGGCTTTTGTTTCACGAATTTCTTTCCCAAAATTAGGTTTCATGGTTGACATGAAATTCCGTAATCCTGATAAAAACGAACGTACCTGTCCTACTGGAATTTGGTCCACATAGCCATTAATTCCAGCATAAATTGTTGCCACTTGCTCTTCAACTGATAATGGGGCTGTTTGGGCTTGTTTTAGAAGTTCTCTTAAGCGTTGCCCTCTTGCTAATTGGTTTTGCGTGGCTTGGTCTAAATCTGATGCAAATTGAGAAAAAGCTTCTAATTCAGCAAACTGTGCTAATTCTAGTTTAAGTTTTCCAGCAACTTGTTTCATTGCCTTTACTTGGGCTGCTGACCCTACTCGTGATACCGAAATCCCTACATTAATCGCTGGCCGAATTCCTGAATTAAAAATATCAGCTGATAAAAAAATTTGACCATCAGTAATTGAAATAACATTTGTTGGAATATAAGCAGATACATCTCCTTCCTGTGTTTCAACAATCGGTAAAGCTGTCATACTTCCTTCCCCTAAGTCATCACTGAGTTTTGCGGCGCGCTCTAATAGGCGTGAGTGAAGATAAAAAACATCCCCTGGATAAGCCTCACGACCTGGTGGACGACGGAGTAATAACGACATTTCACGGTAGGCTTGCGCTTGCTTTGTTAAATCATCGTAAATAACTAATGTGTGACGTCCTGTATACATAAAGTATTCAGCTAAAGCTGCGCCAGTATATGGAGCTAAATATTGTAATGTTGCAGGTGTATCAGCGGTTGCTGCAACAATAATTGAATAATCAAGCGAGCCACGCTCATCTAATGTATTAACTACTTGTGCTACTGAAGAGGCTTTTTGACCAATTGCTACATAAACACAGACTACACCATTCCCTTTTTGATTTAAAATTGTATCAACCGCGATTGCTGTTTTTCCTGTTTGGCGGTCCCCAATAATAAGTTCTCGTTGGCCTCGACCAATAGGAATCATTGCATCAACAGAAATAAGACCGGTTTGCATTGGTTCATAAACGGAACGACGTGAAATAATTCCAGGAGCATTTGCTTCAATTAAACGGGTATCATCCGCTTTAATATCACCTTTGCCGTCAATTGGACGAGCTAATGGATCAACAATCCGACCTAAAAATGCTTCACCAACCGGGACTTGAGCAATTTTACCAGTTGCTTTCACAGAACTTCCTTCTTGAACTGTTAGACCTTCTCCCATTAATACAGCTCCAACATTTTTTGCTTCTAAGTTTAAAGCAATTCCAATTGTTCCATCTTCAAATTCTAAAAGCTCCCCCGCCATTACTTTTTCAAGTCCATAAATTCTAGCAATCCCATCCCCAACTTGGAATACTGTTCCCACATTTACAACCTTAATATCACGGTTATATTGTTCAATTTGTTGACGAATAATACTACTAATTTCATCAGGGCGAATTTTAACCATTGTTTAATTACTCCATATTTAAAAAAATTTCTATTCAATTCAAAATTAATGTAATGTATTAAATTGCCATGTTTCGAAGCAATACAATGTTAAAATTATTCACCGAATCATGGAGACGGGCTGTTAAGCGAGTTTTAATTTTCTCTTCAACCTGATTTACTGCTAAAGCGATGATTTGTGAAGAAATTTCAAATTTAGCTTTTTGTTCTTGAAACATTAATGTTTCTTGTTTTAATGTTGCCAAACGTTTTGTTTCACTATCAAGTTGTTGTGAATATAATTCTTTTTCTTTTTCAAGTAAGTCTACCGTTTGAGCTTGAATTTCTATTGCTTTTTGTTTTGACTTCTCTACTTCTTCAGAAGCTAGTTGTAAACGAGCACGTGCTTCGTCAGAACGTGATTTCGCTTCTTCAAAATTTTGGAGAATTGTTTGTTTACGTGTTTCTAATAATGCTTTTAATGCATCACCACCTAAAGAAACAACAACTCCAATAACAACAGATAAATTAATAATATTGGTTTCTAAAATATTCCCATTAAAGCCAAATCCTTCATTTCCTAATGGGAGCGAAGAAAATAAAGTTAAAATAGTCATAGAAAATTTCATTTTAAACAGGTTGGTTTGACAATAATTATAGTTAACTTTTTACATCGAAAATTTGATGTAAAAAATAGATTTTATTCTTTCGTAGGATTAAAACCGGCGGATTTTTTTACTGTGAAGTTTTTAGACAGGGTTTTTAAAATAGGTTCTAGTTTTTTATAATACTATAATTAAAAGCTATGAAAAATTATAAAAATAAAAGGTGTATTAAAAATTGTCACAGATTTGTTTGTTTCAATGTGGTCTATCTCGCGAGTTAAAGGTTTAAGGATGCTTTTTTCTATTAAGTCAAGATAGGTCAAAACTTAGATTAACTTTACTTGTCTATATAATTTTTTCAAATTTACCTGAATATTAACAAAATGGATAAAAAGTTATTCTTTTATGTAAGACTGTTTTAAAGTTTATAGCAGAGCTTATCTATAAGAATAAAAAAATTTATTATGTATTGGAAGCAAACAGATAAATAATCTGTTTGCTTCACTTTTTTAAATGAATTTAATTCCACAATGTAAATATAAATTTAGATCTATTAAAAAAAACTAAACTAATTTCGATAAAAATAAGCTCAAAGATTAACCAGCAAATGGGTTAGCAAATAATAATGCTAAAGCAACAACTAACCCGTAAATAGTTAATGATTCCATGAAAGCAAAACTTAATAATAAAGCACCACGGATTTTACCTTCTGCTTCTGGTTGTCTTGCAATCCCTTCAACAGCATATCCTGCTGCCGTACCTTGACCCATACCAGGTCCAATAGCAGCAAGACCAACAGATAAACCAGCAGCAACAACTGAAGCAGCAGCGACAAGTGGGTTCATGATAGTTTCCTCCAATGAAAAAATGACTATTAAAATACATCCACGTATCCAAAATTGTTTTTAACTAAAATTTACGGGACTTATAAATTAGTGGTGATCTTCTAAAGATTCACCGATATAAGCCCCCGCTAAAGTGGCAAATACTAATGCTTGAATTGCACTTGTAAATAATCCTAACAGCATAATTGGGATCGGTACAACAAGAGGAACTAAAGCGATTAAAACACCTACAACTAATTCGTCCGCCAGAATATTTCCAAATAAACGGAAACTTAATGATAAAGGTTTTGTAAAATCTTCTAAAACATTAATAGGTAATAAAAAGACAGCCGGTGAAATATAACGTTTAAAATAATTAAGACCTTTTTTACTGATCCCGGCATAAAAATAGGCAATTGATGTTAGTAATGCTAAGGCTACTGTTGTATTAATATCATTCGTTGGGGCTGCTAATTCACCACTTGGAATTTCAATTAAACGCCAGGGGACTAATGCACCTGACCAATTAGAAACAAAAACAAATAAAAAAATTGTTCCTAAGAAGGGAACCCATGATAAGTATTCTTCCTCACCAATTTGTGTTTTTGCTAAATCACGGATAAATTCCGTAATATACTCTGTTAAATTTTGGACCCCTTCTGGCATAGCTGCTAATTTACTATTCCCTAAAAAAGAAATGATTGCAATTAAAGATAAAACAAACCATGAGACTAAAAGAACTTGTCCATGGACTTGAAATCCACCGATATCCCAATAGTAGTGTTTTCCTACCGAAACTTCTGAAAGATCAAATAATGGTTGTAGTGTAGAAATAATTGATAAATTTTGAATTTGAAACATAATAATACAAGAAACATTTTAAAAAATATTTTACTAAATATTTTGTTAGGTGTCGACACCTAATAATATTTTAACGACATTCACTCCAAACAAGCAATACTCTTTATTAACGGTTAAATATTAAATTAGGAATTATTCATTTATATTTTGTATTTAGTTGGTTCTGTGTTATATTTAGTATATAGGTAAAAATTAAAAACTTTTATCTGAAAATGTAGAATTAAATTAAAATATGAGTGAAAATACTGTATTTGAAACAGACCGACCTGTTTTTCCGTTTACTGCGATTATTGGGCAAGACGAAATGAAATTAGCTTTAATTTTAAACGTAATTGACCCAAAAATTGGTGGTGTTATGATTATGGGTGATCGTGGAACTGGTAAATCAACAACAGTACGTGCTTTAGTAGATTTATTACCCCAAATTGAAGTAGTAGCAAATGACCCATTTAATTCACACCCTTCCGACCCCGAATTAATGAGTCAAGAAGTTAAAGAAAAAATTTTAAATCAACAGCCACTCGAAGTGCTTCAAACAAAAATTAATATGGTTGATTTACCCTTAGGAGCTACTGAAGATCGAGTATGTGGCACAATTGATATTGAAAAAGCATTAACCGAAGGTGTCAAAGCTTTTGAACCTGGTTTATTGGCAAAAGCAAATCGTGGAATTTTATATGTTGATGAGGTAAATTTATTAGATGATCACCTTGTTGATGTTTTATTAGATTCTGCTGCTTCTGGATGGAATACAGTTGAACGAGAAGGTATTTCAATTAGTCACCCAGCCCGATTTATTCTAGTTGGTTCAGGAAATCCCGAAGAAGGCGAATTAAGGCCACAACTTCTTGATCGTTTTGGAATGCACGCAGAGATTCGAACAGTAAAAGATTATCAAACACGTGTTTCAATTGTATTACAAAGATTAGAGTTTGATGAATCTCCCAAAGATTTTCGAAAACTATATCAAGAGAAGCAAGAAGAATTAACAAAACGAATTGCTGAGGCTCGTGAACGTGTTAAATCAGTCAAATTAGTAGATGATTATTATTCTATTATTTCATCAATTTGCTCAGACTTAGATATTGATGGTTTGAGGGGAGATCTTGTAACAAATCGGGCGGCAAAAGCGTTATGTGCGTTTGAAGGCCGTGAAATTGTTGAAGAACAAGATTTAATTCGAATAATGCCTTTATGCCTTCGACACCGATTACGTAAAGATCCATTAGAAACGATTGACTCAGGAGAAAAAATCCAACAAATTCTTGAAAAATATTTTTAGGTAATTCTCTAACTTTATTATTATTTTTACAAATATATTTGTAAAAATAATAATAAAGTTAGAGAATTAATCAAAAACGTTTTAAGCGCTTTTTTCTTTAAGAAAAAATAATATATGAGAAACTATCTTTTTAATTGTGGTTAAATATTTGTCAATTCAATTTAACAAAAAAGCTTTCGTATTAAAACGAAACCTCTTATTCAATAAGAATAAACTGATTCAAGATAGATATATGCATTTCTCAGGTTTTTAAAATGAATTTTTTATTTCTAAAGGAGATATTACATGACAATTAGCCCACCAGAGCGTGAAGCAAAAAAGGTGAAAATTGTAGTGGATCAAAATCCGACACAAACAAGTTTTGAGAAATGGGCAAAACCTGGTCATTTTTCAAGAACATTAGCAAAAGGTCCAACAACAACAACATGGATTTGGAATTTACATGCGGATGCCCATGATTTTGATAGTCATACAACAGATCTTGAAGATATTTCACGAAAAGTATTTAGTGCTCATTTTGGTCAATTAGGTATTATTTTTATTTGGTTAAGTGGTATGTATTTTCATGGCGCACGATTTTCAAATTATGAGGCTTGGCTAACAGATCCAACGCATATTAAACCTAGTGCCCAGGTTGTTTGGCCAATTGTAGGTCAAGAAATTTTGAATGGAGATGTTGGTGGAGGGTTCCAAGGTGTTCAAATTACATCTGGTTTTTTTCAATTATGGCGCGCCAGCGGTATTACAAGTGAATTAGAACTATATAGTACTGCCATTGGTGGTTTAGTAATGGCCGTTGCAATGTTTTTTGCTGGATGGTTCCATTACCATAAAGCAGCACCAAAATTAGAATGGTTTCAAAATGTAGAGTCAATGATGAATCACCATTTAGCGGGCTTATTAGGACTTGGTAGCTTAGCTTGGGCAGGTCACCAAATTCATGTTTCATTGCCAATCAATAAATTATTAGATGCTGGAGTTGATCCAAAAGAAATTCCATTACCCCATGAATTTATTATGAATCGTGAGTTAATGGCACAACTTTATCCTAGTTTTAGTAAAGGGTTAGCACCGTTTTTTACTTTAAATTGGTCCGAGTATAGTGATTTTCTAACATTTCAAGGTGGTTTAAACCCTGTGACTGGTGGATTATGGTTAAGTGACGAGGCTCACCACCATTTAGCTATTGCTGTGTTATTTATTGTTGCTGGTCACATGTATCGCACAAATTGGGGCATTGGACATAGCATGAAAGAGATTTTAGAAGCTCATAAAGGTCCTTTAACAGGTGAGGGTCATAAAGGACTGTATGAAATTTTAACAACTTCGTGGCATGCCCAATTAGCTATTAATTTAGCTTTATTTGGTTCATTATCTATTATTGTTGCGCATCATATGTACTCAATGCCTCCATATCCATATTTAGCTACGGATTATGGTACTCAATTATCACTATTTACTCACCACACATGGATTGGTGGCTTCTGTATTGTTGGTGCTGGAGCACATGCTGCTATTTTTATGGTTCGTGATTATGAACCAACAAATAACTATAATAATGTTTTAGACCGAGTAATTCGTCATAGAGATGCAATTATTTCCCATTTAAATTGGGTATGTATTTTTTTAGGATTTCATAGTTTTGGGTTATATATCCACAATGATACAATGTCAGCCTTAGGGCGTCCACAAGATATGTTTTCTGATACGGCGATTCAATTACAGCCTATTTTTGCACAATGGATTCAAAATACTCACTTTTTAGCTCCACAAGTTACTGCACCAAATGCACTTGTAGGGACAAGCTTAAGCTGGGGTGGTGATATTGTTGCAGTTGGTGGAAAAGTGGCTATGATGCCTATTTCTTTAGGAACATCAGATTTTTTAGTTCACCATATTCATGCATTTACAATTCATGTAACTGTTTTAATTTTACTAAAAGGTGTTTTATATGCCCGTAGCTCCCGATTAATTCCAGATAAAGCAAATTTAGGTTTCCGTTTTCCTTGTGATGGTCCAGGTCGTGGAGGTACATGTCAAGTTTCTGCTTGGGATCACGTTTTTCTTGGGTTATTCTGGATGTATAACTCATTATCAATTGTAATTTTTCATTTTAGTTGGAAAATGCAATCTGACGTTTGGGGAACTGTTAATGCTAGTGGTGTTTCACACATTACTGGTGGTAATTTTGCTCAAAGTGCCAACACGATTAATGGTTGGTTAAGAGATTTTTTATGGGCTCAATCATCACAAGTAATCCAATCCTACGGATCTGCTCTTTCAGCCTATGGTTTAATTTTCTTAGGCGCGCATTTTATTTGGGCGTTTAGTTTAATGTTTTTATTTAGTGGACGTGGTTATTGGCAAGAGCTTATCGAATCAATTGTTTGGGCACATAATAAATTAAAAGTTGCCCCGGCAATCCAACCACGAGCTTTAAGTATTACTCAAGGTCGTGCAGTAGGGGTTGCGCATTATCTACTTGGTGGGATTGGAACTACGTGGGCATTCTTCTTAGCTCGAATTATTTCAGTCGGTTAAGCTTTAAAATTTTTTAGTTTTTCTTAAGAATTGTTTGATGTTTTATGTGTTTTTTAAAACCTGAATTAATACAAAAAAATTAATTTAGAATTGAGTATAGTGAGGATTTCATAAACTATGGCGCTTAAATTTCCTAAATTTAGCCAAGGTTTAGCTCAAGACCCTACTACTCGACGTATTTGGTTTGGGATTGCCACAGCCCATGACTTTGAAAGTCATGATGGTATGACCGAAGAAAGTTTATACCAGAAAATTTTTGCTTCCCATTTTGGACAATTAGCAATCATCTTTTTATGGACATCAGGAAATTTATTTCATGTTGCCTGGCAAGGGAATTTTGAACAATGGGGCATGGACCCATTACACGTTCGACCAATTGCTCATGCAATTTGGGACCCACATTTCGGACAACCTGCTGTTGATGCATTCACACGTGGAGGGGCATCAGGCCCTGTAAATATTGCAACGTCTGGTGTTTACCAATGGTGGTATACAATTGGGATGAGAACAAACCAAGATTTATATACTGGATCAGTTTTTTTATTAATTGTTGCTGGACTTTTTTTATTTGCTGGTTGGCTACATTTACAACCAAAATTTCAGCCTGCTTTATCTTGGTTTAAAAATGCTGAATCACGGTTAAATCATCATTTGTCAGGTTTATTTGGTGTTAGTTCATTAGCTTGGACCGGTCATTTAATCCATGTCGCTATTCCAGAATCGAGGGGTGTTCATGTTCGTTGGGATAATTTCTTAACCACATTACCACATCCAGAAGGGTTAGCCCCGTTTTTTTCAGGGAATTGGGCCGCATACGCACAAAATCCCGATACAACATCACATATTTTTGGAACATCCCAAGGTTCAGGGACGGCTATTCTTACTTTTTTAGGTGGGTTTCATCCTCAAACTCAAAGTTTATGGTTAACGGATATGGCTCACCACCATTTAGCAATTGCTGTTGTCTTTATTGTTGCTGGGCATATGTATCGTACAAATTTCGGTATTGGTCACAGTATGAAAGAAATTTTAGATGCCCATGCTGCGCCGTCTGGTAGTTTAGGTGCTGGGCATAAAGGGTTATATGACACAGTTAATAATTCATTACATTTCCAATTAGGATTAGCACTAGCGTCTCTAGGAACAATTTGTTCAATGGTAGCTCAACATATTTACTCATTACCTCCTTATGCTTTTTTAGCTCAAGATTTTACAACACAAGCTTCGTTATACACTCACCACCAATATATTGCTGGTTTTATCATGTGTGGAGCCTTTGCCCATGGCGCAATCTTTTTTATTCGGGATTATGATCCGGAACAAAACAAAGGTAATGTTTTAGCTCGTATTCTTGATCATAAAGAAGCCATTATCTCTCATTTAAGTTGGGTGTCATTATTTTTAGGCTTCCACACATTAGGGTTATATGTGCATAACGATGTTATGCAAGCTTTTGGTACACCAGAAAAGCAAATTTTAATTGAACCTGTTTTTGCTCAGTGGATCCAAGCAGCTCAAGGTAAAACTTTATATGGGTTTGATTTCTTATTATCTTCATCAGATAGTCCTGCCTTAACAGCTGGTCAAAATTTATGGTTACCAGGATGGTTAGAAGCTATTAATAATAGTTCAAATTCTTTATTTTTAACAATTGGCCCTGGGGATTTTTTAGTTCACCATGCTATTGCCTTAGGATTACATACGACAACGTTAATCCTTGTCAAAGGTGCCTTAGATGCGCGAGGGTCGAAATTAATGCCAGATAAAAAAGATTTTGGGTACAGTTTTCCATGTGATGGTCCAGGTCGTGGCGGGACTTGTGATATTTCAGCTTGGGATGCTTTCTATTTAGCAGTATTTTGGATGTTAAACACAATTGGTTGGGTTACATTTTATTGGCATTGGAAACATTTAGGTATTTGGCAAGGCAATGTAAACCAATTTAATGAGTCATCAACTTATATTATGGGTTGGTTACGAGATTATTTATGGCTAAATTCATCGCAATTAATTAATGGTTATAATCCGTTTGGGATGAATAGTTTATCTGTTTGGGCGTGGATGTTTTTATTTGGCCACTTAATTTATGCAACCGGTTTTATGTTTTTAATTTCATGGCGTGGATATTGGCAAGAATTAATTGAAACATTAGCATGGGCTCATGAAAGAACTCCATTAGCAAACTTTATTCAATGGAAAGATAAACCTGTTGCTTTATCAATTGTTCAAGCCCGTTTAGTAGGTTTAGCACATTTTTCCGCTGGGTATGTTTTAACATACGCTGCATTTTTAATTGCTTCAACATCTGGAAAGTTTGGTTAATTATAAAGACCTTAATACGTCCCGCATGTTTTTGAAGTAAACTATATATTTTATACCAATCTATATTTTATCATTAACTTAGAATTTCGTAAGACGGCATATGCCGTCTTACGAAATTCTAAGTTAATGATAAAATATATGGTTTTCACTAATTAATCTTATAGGAGGTAAATCATTGATAATTTTTATTTTTTAATATATAATTTATTTTAGAGAAGAAAATTTTTAATGTTTTGATACTGTTTTTTGCTTTTGATATCCATGAAAAAAAATTATTTTAAACAACCAACTTTACATTTTCTTATAGGTTTAACTTTTCAGTTTCTTTTTTCGTTTAGCTTTTTTTCTACAGCCAATGCTTACCCCATTTTTGCACAACAAAATTATGCAAATCCTCGTGAAGCTAATGGAAGAATTGTTTGTGCGAATTGTCATTTAGCACAAAAACCAGTAGAAATTGAAGTACCACAAGCAGTCTTGCCAGATACTGTTTTTGAAGCTGTTGTAAAAATTCCATACGACCAACAAATTAAACAAGTTGGGGCAAATGGTAAAAAAGTCGATTTAAATGTTGGAGCAGTTCTTATTTTACCGGAGGGATTTGAGTTAGCTCCAAATGATCGGATTCCAGAAGAGATGAAAAGCAAAGTAGGTAACCTTTACTACCAACCATATAATGAAGACAAAAAAAATATTTTGGTAATTGGTCCGGTTGCAGGTAAAGATTACAGTGAAATGGTTTTTCCAATTTTATCTCCCGACCCGTCAAAAAATTCAAATATTTCTTACCTTAAATACCCTATTTATTTAGGAGGTAATCGTGGACGTGGGCAACTTTACCCAGATGGATCAAAAAGTAATAATACTGTTTATACATCACCAGTTAATGGACAAGTTAAAAGTATTGAAAAAATACAATCTAAAAAAGGTGGTTATAATGTAACAATTACAAATTCAGTTGGGGATGAGATTACCGAAAAAATTCCTGGTGGTCCTGAGCTAATTATTAAAGAAGGACAAATGCTTAAAGCAGATGAACCATTAACAAATAATCCAAATGTAGGAGGGTTTGGTCAAATGGATACAGAAATTGTTCTTCAAAATCCGACGCGGATTTTTGGGTTATTAGCATTCTTTGTAACAATTTTACTAACACAAATTTTTCTTGTTTTAAAGAAAAAACAATTCGAAAAAGTTCAACTAGCAGAGATGAATTTTTAGATTATCAATATAAATACTTACTTTATGTTAACAGTTATTAGTTATATAGGCTTTCTTGTACTTGCAGTTATTTCAACATTAGTTATTTATTTAGGACTAGTCAAAGTTGAATTAATTTAAAATTTAAAGTTGTTTAATTTTGATCGTAAATTTTATATTTTTAGAATAATTAACAAAAAATGGTAGAACCTCTTTTATCAGGCATTGTATTAGGATTAATTCCAGTAACATTATTTGGTTTATTCGTTACAGCATACTTACAGTATCGCCGTGGTGACCAATTAAACTTGTAAAAATAAATATACTCTACCTTAATATTTTTATTAAGGTAGAGTATATTTATTTGATTAAAAAAAGTAGTAAGGGTTATTAATAAGCTATATACCAATAAAACATTCATTAGATTTATGAAAAAAATTTTGATGACAATTTAACCTAATTAAGTAATTTTCATTATTGAAACGAAGTTTATAAAAAACTCAACAAATTTTATAATTATTTGGAGATTTTCGCTGTGACAATTGCAATTGGTAAGTCGGACGAAAAACGTGGTTTATTTGATAAAATTGATGACTGGTTAAGACGTGATAGATTTGTATTCGTTGGGTGGTCAGGATTATTACTACTTCCTTGTGCATATTTTGCCTTAGGTGGATGGTTAACAGGAACAACATTTGTGACATCTTGGTATACACATGGTTTAGCTTCATCTTACCTTGAAGGTTGTAACTTCTTAACAGCCGCTGTATCAACACCACCAAATAGTATGGGTCACTCATTACTATTTTTATGGGGTCCTGAGGCTCAAGGTGATTTTACACGTTGGTGTCAATTAGGTGGGTTATGGACATTTGTAGCTCTACATGGTGCTTTCGGTCTTATTGGTTTCATGTTACGTCAATTTGAAATTGCAAGATCAGTTAAAATTCGTCCATATAATGCGATTGCTTTTTCAGCCCCGATTTCAGTTTTTGTTTCAGTTTTTTTAATTTATCCATTAGGACAGTCTGGGTGGTTTTTTGCTCCGAGTTTTGGTGTAGCAGCAATTTTTCGATTTATTTTATTCTTCCAAGGTTTTCATAACTGGACATTAAACCCATTCCATATGATGGGTGTTGCAGGTGTATTAGGGGCAGCTCTTTTATGTGCTATTCACGGAGCAACAGTAGAAAATACATTATTTGAAGACGGTGACGGGGCAAATACTTTCCGTGCTTTTAATCCTACACAAGCAGAAGAAACATATTCCATGGTTACAGCTAATCGATTCTGGTCACAAATTTTTGGTGTTGCTTTTTCAAATAAACGTTGGTTACACTTCTTTATGTTATTTGTTCCAGTAACAGGTTTATGGATGAGTGCTCTCGGTGTTGTTGGCCTAGCTTTAAATTTACGAGCATATGACTTCGTATCACAAGAAATTCGTGCTGCTGAAGATCCAGAATTTGAAACATTCTATACAAAAAATATTCTTCTAAATGAAGGTATTCGTGCATGGATGGCTGCACAAGATCAGCCACATGAAAGATTAGTATTCCCAGAGGAGGTATTACCACGTGGAAACGCTCTTTAATGGTACTTTAACTGTAGGTGGTCGTGACCAAGAATCAACAGGGTTTGCTTGGTGGGCCGGAAATGCTCGATTAATTAATTTATCTGGTAAATTATTAGGTGCACATGTAGCTCATGCAGGTTTAATTGTTTTTTGGGCGGGAGCAATGAATTTATTTGAAGTAGCTCATTTTGTTCCAGAAAAACCAATGTATGAACAAGGCTTAATTTTACTACCCCACCTTGCCTCATTAGGGTATGGTGTTGGGCCTGGCGGCGAAATTATTGATACATTCCCATATTTTGTATCAGGTGTATTACACTTAATTTCTTCAGCTGTTTTAGGTTTTGGCGGTGTTTACCATGCATTAATTGGGCCAGAAACATTAGAAGAATCTTTCCCATTTTTTGGCTATGTCTGGAAAGATAAAAACAAGATGACTACAATTTTAGGAATTCATTTAATTATTCTTGGGATTGGAGCTTGGTTATTAGTTTGGAAAGCAATGTACTTCGGTGGTGTATATGATACGTGGGCACCTGGTGGCGGAGACGTACGATTAATCCCAAATCCAACTGTGAGTCCTGCGGTTATTTTTGGATATATTCTAAAATCACCATTTGGAGGGGATGGTTGGATTGTTAGTGTTGATAACATGGAAGATATCATTGGTGGTCATATTTGGATTGGAACATTAGAGATCTTTGGTGGTATTTGGCATATTTTAACAAAACCTTGGGCTTGGGCTCGCCGTGCATTTGTATGGTCTGGCGAAGCATACTTATCGTATTCTTTAGCTGCTATTTCATTAATGGGATTTATTGCTTGTTGTATGTCTTGGTTTAACACTACGGCCTATCCTAGTGAATTCTACGGTCCAACCGGTCCGGAAGCTTCTCAATCACAAGCCTTTACATTTTTAGTGCGTGACCAACGTTTAGGAGCGAATGTTGCATCCGCTCAAGGGCCGACTGGTTTAGGAAAATATTTAATGCGTTCACCAACCGGTGAAATCATTTTTGGTGGTGAAACGATGCGTTTTTGGGATTTCCGTGGACCTTGGTTAGAGCCTTTACGTGGACCAAATGGATTAGACTTAAATAAATTAAAAAATGATATTCAACCATGGCAAGAACGTCGTGCGGCTGAATATATGACACATGCACCTTTAGGGTCTCTTAACTCTGTAGGCGGGGTAGCGACAGAAATTAATGCTGTAAACTTTGTTTCTCCACGAAGTTGGTTAGCGACATCGCATTTTGTATTAGGGTTTTTCTTTTTTGTTGGCCATTTATGGCATGCAGGACGTGCTCGTGCTGCGGCTGCAGGTTTTGAGAAAGGTATCGACCGTGATACGGAACCAGTATTATCTATGCGTCCATTAGATTAACTACTTTTTAAAAAATATCTATCTTTGTTAAAAACTCTAAAC